GTACCTACTGGTACGTCAGGATCCAATTGGTCATGAACATCGTAAGGTGCTGCTTTTCGCAAATCCCAGCATACCCCTGGTTGGGATGGGTAGGCCCACCACTTCACTTTCACTTAGGCCCGGGCCAAGTCAGTGGGGGGACCCTGTCGGGCTCCTCCCCCCCCCAAAAAAAAAACTGTACGTGAGAGTTTCCCTTCATACAGCTCGAATCATTCTCAGATGCCCGGAGAGGCAGCCTATCCTTGTTTGTTGGGTTGGTTCACGCGCTCGCAAACGAGTACCAGCCGCAACAGCAGGAAACTATGACCAATAGAGTCAGACACGTCAGCTACATCCGCACGCAAAAGGAATGTGGTTCTGGTCACGGCTTTCTTTCCCTTAAAGGGGGCGCGGGACGTTCGCGGAGTCCGTGCCTTCCGTACCACCACATGGTCGTTCTTGGACGGATCCCGCCCCTAAACGTAAGGGATAGGGGGAAGGTGGCCGGGTTCTCTTTACCTTTTGATAGGCCCGGCCACCTATTTCATTCGACGTTCGGAGGCAGGGGGTTTTGAAACCCGATTCGACCTACTTTTGGATAACAAGAAGGCGAGCTGATCTGCTTTGATCCAGGAAAAAGCCCAGTCAGCCACCAACTCGGTGCAGGTCACGTAACCTACAGCTCGGCCTTCGCTTTTTGAGGCTTCCTCTACCCACATCTCTATGTGCCTGCAGCACTTCCATATGGAGAAAATAGGCTTACCATGTTCCATCAATAGCACCTAACCTATGCCGATTTTGGCGGACCGTGCTCCACCCCGGTGAACTCATGCGGTGTAGACGTGCCCAGAGGCCAGAAGCGAAATCCGTTCACGGTCCGTAGGACCAACACCATTCGAAGGTGGGCGGCCCGCCCCGCCTAGAACAGTCATGTTTGACTGGGCTTACACACATTCGCTCACTTACGCTGTCCCCCCTCAGCTCACCCTAGCCCCGGGCCTTTTGCTCTTCTAACGTAAGCTCCAAGGCTTCACACCAAGTCTTCACTGACAAAATATGCATGCTTAAGTAGGGTCAGGCAGAACCGTTGTTGCCTGATGGGAACTTCCCCCATATTGCTATCAATGTCTTCATGTCGCACGACCTCTTAACATTACACCACTGAATCCCCAATCCTTTGCTTGCTGTGCAGTGACAGTACCAATATCCACTAATCGTTGTTTCCAGATACGGTTGCCGGTTGACATCTCTTCTAATTCGTCGATACGAGAACAAAATTGTTGTGTGGAGGAATCAATATCTCGACATAAGCCAAGAGGCAGATCTTGTGCCACTCCACCTGGTCGTATGAAACTGGCATGCATCCTGGCTCCCGATACTCTTTCATAGAATTCCAACAATTTCTCCCGCTCCTCAAAAGCCCACAGGAACGGAGTTAATGCTCCCACATCCATAGCATGAGTAGTTAAAGCAAGTGAATGATTTGAAATTCGAGTTATTTCACGGAATAACACTCGTATATATTGAGCTCGTAATGGTACCTCGCAATTCAAAAGTTTCTCTACGGCTGAAGAATAAGCGTGCTCTTGGGCCATCGTAGAAACATAGATAGGGTCGACGACGGAACGAACAACGAAACTTTACGACAGCTTTTTCGTACACGTTCACTTGCATCACATACACAAGTGCTCTCTGAACCGTGCAATAAGGTCACCCATAACACGGCTCTCCCACTTGAGTTACCTTAGCCCCGGGCCATGCTATTCAATGATATTGGAAAAATGGCAGTGTAACGTAACAACTAGTATTGAAAGCTGGTCGCCTTTGGAAGCGTTCGCCGGTAACCAAAGCGTCTCGTTTCCGCAACCACTTGGGTACTTTGCTTATAGCTTTTTTAGGTTATGCAATAGAAGGGGCTCTGGATCCCCTGCTTTCAGAAATGAATGGATCAGAAGAGGGCTGGGTTCTATTTCCGGGCCGGGCGGGAGGTGAAGGCCATAAGAGAAGATTGCCCTACCGGTAAGGAAGAGAGGAAAAGGACGCTGTCATCTATCTCGACCAGTTTCCCGAGGCGTTGGAAATCCAGACCGGCTCAGAGAATCACTTAAGCCGAAGGCGCCCTTCGTTTCGCGAACAAATAAGTCATCCTTGACGAGATTTCCCATTCCTTCCCTGCCGAGCCACCTCTCTTCGCCATTCGATATACTACCTCTGCCTTCCTTTTCTATAACATACCCAGGCGCCCTCCTTTCCAATCAAAAAGATTAAATCAATACCAATCAAAGCCCTATCTAAGTAAAGCTTCGTCTGTTATTTTTCGGGGAGTTTACTCGACCCATTCCCCAGTCTCCCGCACTGCTCTGGGAAGTGTGCGACTCCGTATGAGGACCTCCTTCCCTTCTGCCCACTCTCTGTTCACACGGTTCTAAAAGCAGAGAAGGAAGGGTAGGCAGCAGGTACCACGAGCCCTCTGTCCCACACATCTATCCAGAAGCAAGTGTAGTTCACCGGTTCCACCGAATGCTCCTATCTCTCGGCAAAGATCGTGTGAGTGTGCAGTTATGCTTCGGATGCTTCGCCATAGAATAGATCGACCCAGTTCCCGTTCTTTTCCGGTTCCGGTGCACTCGCTTTATATCTCCGACACACAAGGAAGGACGCGGTGGGAAGGAAGCAGCCCTAGCCTCTGTCCGGCCGATCATTCCGCTGGCATCTTGCATTCACGCCTCCGTTTGACTGCCGCTCGGGGATGTAGTTGTAGATACGTTAGTTTTAGTGGATCGTTGGCTCCACCTGTTATCTCCTTCTACGACATGCTGTTGTCGTCGCCATATTCCATATGTCACTTAGTCATCTCTGCCTCGCTGCGGGTCCTCCGAAAGAAACGGAGGACTTCATTCAGTGACTCCGCGATCGCCCTCTGAACGATCAGAATAAGGTAAAGCTTGAAGATAAGTTTTGTACTCTATTAATTTCTCAGTCCCTCTAGTCGGGTGGGCGTCGGCCGGTCTTTCGACCCGATCCCCCTAAAAACCGTACGTGCGGGTCTCCCCGCATGCGGCTCACGCCATTCGAGGTGGCCCACCCAGCCCAGCATTCATTCGCAAATCCTGTAGTGAAATTGAGACTGCTCGACCTCGTAATTCGCGTGTAGGCAGCGCTATCTGTCCTACCCTTGACTCTATCTATTCATTGAAATGACTTTATTACATAATATTTATATATAATATAGGCTCGCTCCCTCTTTTTCCAAGAATTCATGCGCTTCCCTTTACTTCATAGGGCCTTCTAGGTGAAAAGCCTTCCATTTCCGTCAAATGACCCGGCCTCCCCTGGCTCTTCCACCGTCCGGGCTCCCTTTCCTCCCTATGCTCCCCCGGCGCAGGCCTACCACGCTTCGCGCCTGCGGCGTTTTCGAAAGACGGTCTTGGCCAGTAGTGCCATCCTCCCCGCTAGATGTATGGGCGGATTGTCCATCGCTGCTGCGTTCTGTTAGGCTATAGATTACAGGAACAAATGTAGTTGAATGAGACAGTAGGCGGGTTACACGTTCCACTGTGCCGAGATGTGAGGTGCAGGTGGTGATGATCACCCCGGGGTATGCGCTAGCGCCCTTGACAGGCACTCCAGGACCCGCCAACGCTCATGAAAACCCGGATCGGTCGGTCCTCCATTCATCCGACCGGAGGTGTGGATAACGAGGCCACCTTCACAACCTTCTCCCTTATGTCCCTATGTTGTAGTAAGGTAGGGTGGTTTGCTTGAGTTGCTCAACCGCCCCTTAGCCCGGTGCTCATGCCGCGCTACGGAACCTCCACCGTGCCGGGGGACCAAGCAGGGCATAGCTAGCGGCATAGGAGCCGACTCGGCGTCAGCGGCTTCGTGCCGCACTGGAGTAATCCAATATGCGGATCCGCACGTTCCACCACTTCTCCGTTCATTTCCAATACTGATCGTGAAACACCATGAGCAGCAGGATGTTGAGGTCCGAAATTCGAAGTGAAATTTTTGATTTGCCCGTTCCTAGTCGTCATGGGAAAGAAAGGCAGAAATAAGAAAGAGATTATTCCCTAGGAGCTTGTACAGTACTACCAGTACCATAAATTAAATGCATCTCCTTCGCCTAGCGCGTCTACCTGGCGTGCCCGCCTTGCATCGCTATTGGCGGCAAAAAAAAAGAGCTCACTGAGCGATGATTGATGCAGCCCCCACCTCTGAAAGCTGAGGGAAGGCAGTGCCCTCGATTGTTCCAGAGAGAAGGAAGGGAAGGATTCAATCCAGCCCCAGCCATAGGGTTCCTTACGGCTACCTTGTTTCGAACGAAAGCTCCCCTGGGCGGAGTCAAAGATCCAGTGCGCATTCGGGTCAGATTGCCATTTTGATTCACTACTATGTTGTCGAATCAGATTTAGCAGAAAGGGTCCGCACCATCATAAAAAAAATCGTTTTTGGTGATCTCATGTGCGGCTTCGAGAAAGTCCAAGTCCTCTCGGCCCCTCGAACAATACTTGCCACAGAAACCCATACCTCTACAATACTGGTGGCAGTCTTTCTGGAGAAGAAGGTAGCCAGCTCTACGAATTCTTTTTCGTAGGCTTGTTCGGAACGCTGGGCTCGGCTGGCCCGCATGGAGCCGGAGAACCATCGGTACCAAACCATGGCCCGGTCGATCCATGTAGAATTTTCGGAGCAAACAAAAAAAGAGGTAGATAGACACCTAAAATAACCAAAATAAGAATGAGGAAGAAAAAGATATCGTGATGTAAATCCATTATCATCCACTTTCAAATTCGTGTAAAAGTTGGAATCCAACTTTCTAATAGAGTTGTTAGTTCGGGAGAGAATTCCATGATTCAAAAAATGGATGTAAAAGTCAAGGGAGAATGCCGCTGCTGTAAATAAACAAGAAAAGCGGATCCGGGGGTCGGTTCGCCCGACCAGAAATGCATCCCCCACCGGAGATTTGACTAACCACCCCCTGCCCCTGAAGAAAGAAAATGGAGAATATTTTAGGCTTGATGAAAAGAATCACTACCATATAAAGTAAAGAAAGATCCTGTAAAATCGAAAAAAAAATGGAAATGGGATTTTCTCATTGTAACTTGGGGCTTTAGGTCTCTGTCCCACTGAAACTTATAGGTTTGGATTTCTTTCTTCACTGACGCAATTAGTGAGTGAAGTGAGCATGGGGCACGAACGCTTAAGAAAAGTCTTCCTTCTTTCTTTTCTTAGCGCAGGATCTCCGTTCTTCCCGGAACACTAAGACAATTGCCCTTCCTTGAAAAAGGAGAAGAGTGAGTGAGAGAAAGAGCGGTTCGGTCAGAAGCAGATACCACACACTCAAGCCAATTAAGAAGCGCATAAGCAAGACGAATCTCTTTCTCTTTCCATATTCAATTACGAAAAAAGGGCTAAAGCGCATACATATATAGAGCTAACATAAGTCATATGTCGTTATTTGCGACTCACATTCGTTAACAAGTTATTATGCAAAACCAGCCATAGGAAAGCTGGAATCCGTTGGGGCCCGGGACATTTCCAAACTATCTCCCACCGCCCCAAACCTGCCCCGAAAAAATAGCATACGCTGAGTGGTGAAGTTCCCTTGATTAGACGACCCCCACCCCAGATGATGCGATCATTAGGCGCAAAGTTATGCGGGGGCTTAATCCCAGCAATCAGTAGACAAAGATGATGAGGCAGGAACGGAACATCTGAAACGCACTCCAATTCCAGCCACATTCTGATGAATAAGCAGCAACACAGAGATTCACGGCACCCTCGTGAACTTGATTTATTGTGAATAAGTGGTCCTTTATTTTCCACCCATGGGTCAAGCCAAAACCTCGCTACCCTACCGTTACCTATAACCCATCTGCATCCTTGAAGAACCAAAGGCCATACTTTTCTATAAGGGGGAAGCATTCGGTTTGGTAATTACCACAGGAGGGTGCCCCTTATCCTTAACATACTTTCCTTTCAAAATCTGCACCCAGAGTTTATCCGGTTGTGTTAATAAACCCCATCCTAGCTTCATGATAAGAGCCTCTTTCCTTAGCTTTCCTAATACCTAGACCGCCGTTTTTTTTAGGCCCTATCCCAACGCACCAAATGAGGCTTTTTTACACCTGATCCAAAAAGAAAAGCTCTGGTTTGCTTTTCAATCTCTTCACAAACCGTATAAGGAAGAGCTGCGGTCTGCATTGTATACGTTGGGAGGGCAGTGACTCTCGATTGGGCCAAGGTAGTACGCCCCGCCATCGACAATTGGCTGGTCTTCCACCTACTTAGTCTCTCATGAACTCGATTAACAATATCATGGTATGTGGCTCTTGTCACTCGATCATGGAGTGACGGGGACCCCAAGAAACTTCCCGACGGTTCCTTGTTTTGGTGAAACCGAAACCTCTACTGATTGCACAAGAGAGACCATCAGAGAGGTTTTTTAGAAATGGATCTTGGATTTAGCAAGACTCACTTTCTGACCGCACAAAAGGACTCCAAGCAAGCTTTAATGACCGGAACTTGATCCATTCATGCTTTAGCGAAAAGGAGCAAGTCATCCGCAAAAAACAAATGATAAAGCTGGGGACCATTCTTAGATAACTGAATAGGCTTCCATAATCCTTGTCGAACCGCTAGATCATGAGCTAATCTTTCCAATAAATATAAAAAGAGTAATAAATAGAGGGTATCCCTGTATAACTCCGGGAGACGGCAAAAAGGAAGGCATCTGTCACCTCTCCATTCCAAAAAACCTGCATACTATTTGTAGAAATACACATCATAATGAGCTCCAGCATCTGACTAGGCAAAAAAATCTCAAACAAGGTGTCCCGAATGAAACCCCACCGGATCCGAGGCCTTCTCGATATCAACCGTCAATGACCATGAATCCCCGCTTCCCTTTTCGATTTTCATTTTTAGAGTCAAAGATTCATTTACAGTCAGAAACCCTCGACAGACCAAAGTTCGGAAGGCTAACTACATGCGAAAGTAAGACTTTCATTGGAAACTGAGAAAGACGCTTCCGAGCGAAGTCTAACAACCATCTTTTGATTCCTTTCTGAAGGGAAAGCTTTATACCTTAGGACATACCCCTTCCAGGAACATCCAGTACTTATGATACTGAACAGAGCAGAACGACTTCTCTATGTGCCCGGCGACAGCAAAGCTTGTTGGACTATTGAATGACTTGGTTGACTTGACCCAAGACAGAAAGCATAGCAGGAAGGTAGCTCTCGAACAATGGAAATCAATCATCACTTTGTTTTTTACCTCAAAAGCAGATCAAGATCGCATTTCAGGGACTAAAACAAAACATCGATAGATTGGCTGGATGAAAACTAGAAAGCAACAGTGTAGAAGGTTCCTTGCAACTCTCAATATGTTAAAAAATGACTATACATTTGCCTAGCAAAACACGACTTTAATGATCCTTTCGTGTCCCGGCTCCTTGGCTTACTTCAAGCTGGGGATTGCATACCTCTCACTCGCTTTGCCTCACTGTGCTTTGAATAGCCCTACTTTCGTACCTCTCCTGGGGGCAATGATAAATCACCTAAGACCGCTAATGCCCCATCTAATTCAAGAACAAGCCCTTCTCGCCTTCCCCATGTGGAATAAGTTCCCGTGCATTCCATGTCTGATTCTTTACTATGGATTCAATTGGGGCCAATCCTGCTGCCTTCCTTGCTTGCATGTGGTTTTGGAATTGGCATCTATCCCGCCTACTCCTGCCCTGAGACTAGTGAAATCAGGTCTGCTCTTGCGCGATGCCTATTCTTTTACTTTTTTGATTCCCTGCTTGTAGATTCACTCTCTCCTGCTCTAGGAAAGTTAGGGGAAGTAGCGAGATTCCGATTCCTTCGTGGGCGAAGGCAGCCGCTCCAGCAGCTTTAGTACTTACCAGCCCTTATCCCGGTTCTTCTCCGGCTCCACCAGCAGCCTTTATCAGCTGCTATGGTTCCCTTCCCGAATGCGAATCTCTATCTCTTTGGGGCTATAGCCTTCTAATAGGACCCATATTCAATCTCTTAAATGACTTCTGAACACTAGCTAGCTCTGGACCTACCTATATTAGCCATGAGCGATCACCGAGCGGAGTTGAAAGAAAAGAGACTTGACATGCCGCTCGCGAGTTCGGAACGAACGGAGCGGAAGGGATCAACAGTTACAGGGAGAAGTGAAAAAGACGAGCACTTGGGATGGGACCACGGAGCCACCGTTTAAAACAAGGCTAAACGAGGCCATACTAGTAGTAAACTCCTCTCTGAAGAGAGTGAGTCTATAGAGCCAACGAGCCGAATCTATTTTGTCTCTTAATAGCCGATCCTTTAGTTCCGTAGACTATTGTACTAGTAGGGCTCGCCCATTTTCCTCCAACAGTCAACTTAACTTTCCTCCACTCGCCTGAATTACGAGGAGTTATTATACCGAATCCCAGATCCCGGCCCCTTAACCCATCGCGAACTTCGTTCACTGCGGGATAGGAATCGAAAGGTATAGCTTTTACACGGGAACGGAACGAGCCGGAGCGAAGGAGGGATTGTACCACAGCTTGCTTCGAGACTGAAAGGAAAAGTGATCCTATTCCTCACTGCTCAGCTGTCTTGGTATCCGTGTTAGGAAGTCAAAAACGCTCCTTGCCGCTGCCAAACATGTATGTTGAAGTCTCGGAAACATGTTTAAGTCATTGACATTTATCGGAGAATCGACAGTTCGTCTCGTCTCGGGGAATTCTAGATCAATCATAGATCTGGGCAGAAGCGCCCTTCCCTAAGCCATAAGATACCTTCTCCTAATCATCGGCGTGACACCTATTCTTTATTTTTCTCGAAAGATGCAGCTACGGCCTTTTTTTTTCGGTTTAGAATGGCATTGTTGAAATTACACAGCGAACTCGATCAACAAAGGATGGCAGTACTTGAACCTCACATTCGCGAAAAACCTGGTAACATCACCCCCCAAAAAGGGAGAACCCAATCGGTCTGCATCTGCATTTAGCATTGCCTTCACCTTTCAATGGATTGGCTGCAGTAGCGGTTCCCTCTTAAGAAGTTCGATCCATAGTCTTATGCCTCGTATCCTTCAAGTGTTTTCTGGCAGAAAAGGAAAAGGCTTCATCTACACCTTTCAAGGGCCTGATTTGACATCTTGTGTCTTGCGTGTGCCGTCTTGTTAATAGCGAATGAAGTAGAACCAGAATGAAGGGGCGATGATCCGCCCACACACATTGGTAGTAGGAGAGGCAGCCACTTGGGGCCTATCCATTCCATACCCAAACGCAACTCAGAATGCCTATGATTAGTATAGTTAACCGCCGGTGCTACTTCCTTAGTGAAGTATCCCATTCCGACTTCTGTAGGGTTTGTTTACCGATCACAGTTTCAGCATTGCACCTCACTAGGACGGCTTTCTTTCTTCCCTTAGAGTCCTTCTAGCGGGTCTTAGTGCCTTCCTCTCTTCCACAAGAGGGAAGATCCAAACTTCAAATACATACTTTTCTTTAAGAATTGGATATAACAAACTACTTAATTAGCATAGAATTATCTTCAGTCCCTTCTCTTCTGGGCTAGGAGTGGAAATCGATCAAAAACCTCAGACGAAATAGCTTCCAAACCCTTAAGTCCATCAGCTACCAATATCTCGTTCTTGAAAAAACAAACCTCTTTGCCAAAGAAACACCATAGGGAGGAAGGAAAACCCATTGAGAGAGAATCTATCAGTTACTTAGCGTGACACAGCTACCCACGCCGACGGCTGCCCCAAGATCGCTGGAAAACGTCCTTCCTACTTTCTTAGCGCTAGATCCGTCCTGAGCATGCTTGTCATCGCCAACATTACCAATCAGAGTAACATTCCTTTACCAAAGCGGGACGGCTGGAGAATTCTGTTGAGTTATAGTTCTATATCTCTAAGGGCTTGCTAGAGGACCCCTTTTAAATTAAACCGGGTTCTGTCACTCCTAAATAAGGTTTCAGAATCGTAGACTTGGGAGTGTAAGCTAGAGCAGAGCTACCTATCTTTGGCGAATTTGTCCAACCGGAGATCGTAGTCTCGTCTCAATCCTCTTTCTTATTCGAAGAGGAACTTTTCCTTAATAGAATAATAGCCTAATCCTGCCGCTATCGTCTTTAGTCTCTAAACCCTCGTAAGGCCTCAAATCTGAAGTCATCCTCTTTTATTCTTTCATCCGAGTTTCCTTCCAAATTAGAAGAAGAAATAAAAGCAAGACAGTCAGTCTATCGACTTCCTTTAGAGGAGAGGCTTCATTCTTCTCCAGCATACACCTGTTCGATAAAGAAAGAGAATATAAGAAAAATCCTTCCCAGTGCGAGGAGAGGAAAGTTCTTATCCTTCCAGCTCTTTTTCGTTCCTGTTTTCTAAGCCAAGTTGAAGAATCAGTCTTTTTCAGGCGTATCCTGCACCTCGAGCATGAATGAAACTATCTTCCCATAAGTCGCGTATGGAGCGAGCCGTGTTGGCCGTGATTTCGAACATCATCCTAGGACAAATTAGAGCTATTAGATGAGAAGAGACTTCACGCCATGAAACATGTCCAGGTCTACCAGAGAAGGCTTTCCCTTGCAGTCCACAATAAGGTAATATAGATAAAGTTCAACATAGGGGAGAAAGTCTTGAAAAAGATTCTTTCCGGACGTGAACCTCACCCTTAATCTGCTTAGGGATTCAATGTGCAACAGGGAAACTCCATTTTGTGCTCGCTCTCTTCTGTCATGCATCATGGCTGGGTGAGTTGGCCCATTGCGAATTAACCTCGGTGCTTCCAATCTGGTCATGCACTTCTTTAAGATTCGGAACCTGGGAGCTTTCCTCTTCATTTCAAAATAGGGGTAAATGTTTCGTAGGGGGGTAAGGAATATGCCGAGGTCTTAATAGAAAGGGGTGTCCCGTCTGCTAGGCTTTTCCGAACTTCCCTTCGCCTTTCTGCCCGTGAAATCCTTTTATTCTGCTTTTTCCCAACCCCATTATTTATTTAGTATTGAAGCATCTATTAGTTAAGGGGGTTCCAGAGAATCATCCGAACATTCTGAGATAGGGTTGTCAAATGGTGGAAGAGGAACGAGAGGAGCCCCTAAGCTTTCCGGCTCACTAGTAGGTGACGAGGGGATTTCAAAAAAGGGGGTAATATTCTGCCGATGCATTCGTTCGGATACATTCTTCCTTCTTCACCTTTTCAACCCACCCTTCCTAAAAAAGCGAATTTGCCTCTTCCTGGTAATGAATTGAGCGGCAGCGAGGAGGTCAGGTTCCATAGGGATTTCGTCTGCTTTTGGAACTTCGATTCCTGGGGGTGACTCCGGAGTTTCAAATTCTCAGAACCTCCTTCGAATTACAGAACTGGAGGGGGTCTCACAGGCATCTCTCTTCGAGCGGCAGTGCAAGCTCGGATGGTGTTAGCGCTGGCAGAAGGTCCTGGATTAGTTTGTACCGGTGTAGGTCCCTGAGTGGTGACTTGTCCCCCTTGATGTTGTGGCATTGGATTAGTATGGATCCCCAATAGCTTCAGTGACATTGGCGGCTTTAAGGTATGCCTTAACTTCGTTCCAATTGATACGATTTTCATCATTCATGTCATAGATGACATCACGCAAAGTATGACACTCTTCGATGGTATGGCCTGCGTCTCGGTGAACTGGACAGAACTTAAAATAGTCGAGACCAGGAGGCCAGGGGAGTGATCTCTGGGTAGAGAAATGGCTTTCCAGGTCAGAAGGATGGAGAATAGGTAGGAATGGGTAGGGGTCATTTTGGTAGTGAGCTCCATTGGGTTGGGTCCCCAGGGTCGCTTGGGAGCACCTTGTTGCTGCTGAGGGGGGGGGCGCAGCGTTGAGCGGGTCTGGGCGGAGCTTGCGCTTCGTTCACTCAAAAAGAATGGAATCCAGATCCGTAAGTGACTTCGATAGGCTTTTAGTTAAGACTGATTTTCTTCCTTATCTTATAGAGCTTTGTCTGATAGGGAATTTTCTGCTCGCTACGCCCCTGCCCCAAGCCAAAATAGCTTGAATAGCTTGATCTGACCGAACTCGCTCTAATGGAAGAATTCTAATAATATGGAATTTCCTGGTATGAGCTTAAAAAGCATTCCCCTGGAGCCTGAAACACGTGAAAGCTAGCCCTCCTCAATCCCAGTCGCATTCGATCTAGAATTCTTCTTCCCCTCGGCGGAACTACCTTAATGGAATTCCGGCTTCGCTAAAAGCACCTGGGCTATGCCTCGACCTCTTCGTTGCTTAACTTGAATTGAAAGCTTTCAGTCATCAAGCTTACCTGCCGCCTAAGTGGTGTGTCAAACAACCGAAAGCAGCCGGTTATACAGTCCCTAGCGCGTGCAGCAAGGAGCATGGTGAAGCGCTGCGCAAAGGAAACTAGCCTTTTGTTCCACTTTGTTGATCGAGAAGAAAATATGAAATGATTGAGGTTGAGAAAATCCTGCTAGAAAAAGGAACTTGGCAGAGGTAGCGAGGAGTTCAGTGTAGTCGACGGAAGCTCATATAGGAAACGAAACTAAGACCTATGATGGCATATAAGATAAGCATTTCCAGATCGGGTAAAGATTTCGAGATTAGAATTGAGTGAGGGCAGCGGTTCAGCTTTAGGTCTCGGTTCAGGTGCTGGCTCAAGTACTGGTGAAAGTGCCGGAACCTAAGCGTCTCGCTTGACTAAGGGTGTGAGTTCCTACTTTAGGCTTTCAATATTTAGATTTAGCTTTAACAACTTTCACTAGCGCTTGGCTAGTTACCGAAACCCAACAAGATTCTCCGCACTTGTGCTTAAATCTTAAAAGCGGCTAGAAGTTCAAAGCTAAGAAGGCGAGTAGTTGATACGAGTTTACTAAGCGAGCCTAAATGCGAGTTTCACTGACTGAACCCACCACTACCCGAAAGCCGATACCGCTAGAGAAGAGCAAGAATCATATTCTACTTCGCTTGCCGAACAGGAATTCTTTGATTCAAGATCCCCTTGCGCCCAACAACCCTCAGCTCCTCAGTCTTATACAGGACCCCCACAGCGTATCTCACAGCAAAGCTATCCAATACTGCCACAACATGCTCCACAGCAGAGTTACCCGACAGTGCAGCAAAGACCTTACGCAAGTCCCTCTATTCAGATCACATCAGTACTACACACTTTTTTTAGGGGGGTACACAAGCCAATGCCTTTCCAACTACTAATCCACCCAGGAAGTTCAGTCCTCTGCCAATGTCATTATCACAATTGCTCCCACAGCTGTTAGCAGCTAAGATTGTTGTACTCATACCCGCCAGGCCATTATAAGATCCCCCTCCCCAGTAGGAAAAGACAATTCCCCGCTCAGAAGATTGTCTTGTAGTATTGTAGTAATGTAGTTCGCAAGATAGGGTGAAATAAAGTTCTTTCGCTAAGTTAAGTATAGGGCGATGCCCACTACAGCTGGGAATCTTGTGTGGGCAAAGAGCTTGTTGGAGGAAATGGATTTGGAGCATCGAGAGCCCCGGTGAAACACGAGCGAGCCAAAGATCTAGAGGTCGCCAATATATCAAGGGAAAGGGCATTCTGTAAGAAAGAAAGAAAGTGGTGGCAAGCATCATAAGGACTCCAACCATCTCTAGTGAGAATCATATTTCCGACATCTTAACTAAGGGACTTAGCAGGGCCCCTCTTTGATGAGCAAGCTGGGAATGATCAATCTCCATTCGCTTGGAGGAGTGTTAGCGTATGTGTGTCACTTATGTCTCATGTACTTGTACTAATTGTACTTGAGTTGTACTCTTTGATTTGTTCATTAGTCACGTCCAGTCGTATTGGCAAAGCTGGGGTACGCATGTTGTACATAACTGCAGCCATCTTCTATCAATGCTGAAGTTGGAATTCATGAAAGGTATTCTCCCAATTCTCTATTGGAACAGATGGAGCCCTTTGGCAAGATTGGGTATTAGGTATAGCCTATGAGGGGGCCTCCTTCCTAAAAAAAGCCTTTCCGATTGCCTCCGCCCCTATCTCTTAAAGCTACGGCATCCCACCGATCCTTGCATCGGCTCTGCTAGTTGGCTTTGCTATCAAGGCATAGCATTCTATGGACTCTTCCACCACGTCCAGAAATGGTATGCCAACACCTTTCTCCTTAGCCAACCAAAGTCTTCTGATGGCAATAACCACCCTTGCCGTTAAAAAAAGTAAACCGGTGTTCTCCCTACGCAGGTAACACCCTACTCCTATTACCATGGTCTTACGAGTAGGATATGTAATACGTCCATAGGGACGACGTCACACCAGACGTCCTGCTTTAACTTCCCCAGCTCCAACATAGCGGAAGGGGCACCTTATCACCCCTTACCCGGCCCGCTGCTCATGCCCTTTTTTTTTTCTGATTCGATAGGGCTCTGGATGAGGCCCTTACTTAAAAGTAAAAGGGCTTCAGCCCCAACTAATCCACCATCTCCGTGGACGCTATCTTATGAACTCCTAGCATCAATGATCATCTTATGCCGACATAGATTCGGAATACAGCCTTCCGTATCCTCCTCCTTTCTGCTGACGTTGGCTCACGTTGCCACACAATCTAAGGACAGCGAAACTGTCTCCTCTCCTAAGCTTCAGAACCTCCGCTATGTTTCCTACTTGAACAGAGATTAATCCGCTTCCTCGGCTCTAGGCTCCACAACGTTCACTATTCCATCTTCAGTTGGTCTATTCTTCACTCCCCCAGCAGCATTCGTCCGTCTGAACATTGGGACAGTAACGAGCAAAATGCCCAACTCCTCCACATTCAACACAGTTACCGGATCCCCTCTGCTGAGCCTTTTCTTATCTCCTCTGCAGCATACCTAACTCGAGATTCTTTTTTCATAGCATAGCTGGCATCTCACTAGGCTCCGAGGAACAGCCTTCCAGTTGAGAAGTAGGCGGTTGGGAAATAGTGATCTATGAGAGTCTTCCTGACGAGACCTTGAAAGCTGCTTATGCAAGATAGTGCATGCAGCTTTATACTCATCCGAAGCTCTTCATTCTTCATCATTCGTGCCTTGAAAATTGGAATTTCTTCGTCACGGCATAAGGTTTTGAAGCCTGGGGCCTCTAGGCAGGATATGGGGGAGGAGCAAGCTATTTAACTACTGGTCGGGTATAGCTTTCTGATAGTGTAGAGAAGAGAAAAGGAGAATGCTTCCCCAAAGCCAGCCACCCAATGTGAGCCCCGCTGCCGGATTAGCTTTCCTCTTAGTGAGGCGATCGCCCTTCTTCCTCAAGCCCACTACTTTAGTAATTCGGGAAGGATCCAAGGCCTTCTCAAGTCAGTCATTCGGGAACCTCTTTCGTCGCTATACTGGCGTCAATCTTTCCATAAAATGATAGCCGCTAAGGCCACTCGGACTACCTTTCTAGGGGACAACAGGAGAGCTTCAAGCCCTCTCCTTAGCCGGCGCAGCGTTGTGTATAACCTTAGGCGGCAGTTGAGTCACTCTCGTCCCTGGGTGGGGTTTAGTTCTTCCCCCCTATTTGGAAAAGAAAAAATGGCTAAGTCCATTTCTTGGATTCTCCCTTACGTGACAAATCATTAAAAAAGCACCATTCTGACTTCCGACAACTATAAAAACAATCGAACAGATGCGGGAATATAATAAGCCAATAGCACTAGGCCCCTATTAGTCAAGCAAGACCCCAAAAAAACTCTTCCCTTCTTAGATAAGCACGAATCCCTAGGGATAAGCGAAGAAGACTTTACCCCTTGTATCACATCAAGGGTTATGCCGGGTCAACCCAAGAATCACTAGGGACTATCTTAAACTAAGGGGATGCAATCGAGAGAGTGACACAATGATTTTCCTTTTAGTTCAGTGCAAGACCACATTCCACCCACTTTAAGGACGCATGTGGATACACGATCACGGTGCCGTCCCGTCCTCCTATCATAGATGTGTCAAATTCCCATTCCAAGGAGGAAGAACCATAGTGAGAACAGAGAAAAACATACCCAACCCCCGAGTACCAATTTCATGGACATGTTCCCATTAGAGAAGCAAACAGTAAACCCATGCGAATCGAAGAGGTCTCAAACGACCTAGGGAACCACTCCCGAGTGAACAGTCTCGAGGATGGCAAAAAATGTGACGATCCGGGTACACACCTGGAGCAGGCCTAGGAAAGAGAGAAAACAGAATCATCAAACCTATAGATATATAACCGTCACAAAGATCTAGAAACCAGGGAAACGGATATGACGGCTTCTCCTCACAAGAAGACATGGAATGGACACTAGCTAAACGATTCAAATCTTCAGGATCAGTTGAAAGCATAGACGACAGATCCTTCTCCTGGACTCAAAAATATCTTTGATCATAAGGAAGGGAAAAGGGGACTTAGGTTTTCAGCGTGCCCAATCCCATCCCCATAGTCCTTCTACCGACTGGGACCACCCGAAGAGACAAGTGTTTTGCCCTTCTCCCGTAGAGTATGGCTCCCCGTATCGTGTCTTTCTGGCATATCTATCCTTATTCTATTTTTGTGCCTAGACAGATGATAATAGATGTCCGTTTCCGGGATTTCTGCCATGATATTTAATAGAATAGCGGACTTTCTTTTTGATCGCCAGTTGGTTCATAGAAAGAGAGTATGTAATGAAATAATAAAGGTCAAAAGCTCCCCCCCGGAACCGGTTTCCTTTGTTTGCTACCCTTGAAAAACCATGTGCTTCTCGATATTCTATCCAGCAAGGGGCGCCGCCCTCCCCCTCGCAATTCTCCACCCTCTGACCTTCCTTTTTTCCTTCTTTGCGCTAAAACAGGCCTATAGGTTAGGTTCGCCTTTCTAATAGTAATAGAAGTTGAGTCTATATAGAAGTATATAGAATTAGACAGATCGTCTTCAGCATGAACAGAATCACCTTTGTTCCGAAGCAGTGGGAATAGCTTTTTTAAAGCTTTCGTGTGGTGTGTCCCGGGAGAGCAGCAAGCCAAACATCGTACTCTTCGGAGGGACCGTGTCATGTCAGTCACGATTAGAATAAAGGAAGTTCGCTGGTCCAGAGGTGTTGGTTCAAATCCAGCTCGTGACAATGGCTTGAGAAGAAAAGGCGCCGATTTTGCAACGGATTACTCCACACTAAGGGAGAAAGACTTTATGTACCAAAGTGGGGCAATCTAAGAAAAGAATTGATAAAAGAATGCCATGACACGAAGTGGGCAGGACACCCAGGGCAGCGGCGTACCTTAGCCCTACTCGAAGAAGGAGACTTTTGGCCCCATATGAGAGAAGAGGTAGAGGAGTACGTAAGAACCTGCCTTGTTTTGTTTGCCAACAAGACAAGGTAGACCACCAGAAACAAGCAGGCCTGTTGGAACCCCTACCAATCCAATCCCAGGGAGACCCTGGGAAAGCATTTCCATGGACTTTATCTCGGCCTTGCCTAAAGTGGATGGATTTGAGTCAATCAGGGTGGTAGTAGACAGGTTCTCCAAGTACGCCACGTTGATAGCAGCCCCGACAGATTGCACGGCTGAAGAGGCAGCAATTTCCTAAAGAACGTCATCTGGGGGATTCCACGGAACATCATCAGGGAGCGGTTCACAGGACAAAAGTCTTTTGGGTTCGGAACTACACTTCTCCACCAGTTTCCACCCACAAACGGATGGGCAGACGGTAACGCCCTATTAGAATTGGAAGAATACCTAAGATACTTCGTAAGGTACATTTGTTGGATGTAGCCCAGTTCTGTTACAACTTGCAGCACAGCGAGGCGCCGCATCACAGCCCCTTCGAGTTGGTCACGGGACAGCAACCCCTTACGCCTCACACTTTAGCTCGTATCCCCACTGGTCGAAGCCCGGCCGCCTACAAGTTCGCCAAGAATTTCAAGGAGCCCTAGAGAAAGCCGCTAAGAAAATAAAGAAATGGGCAGACACTAAGAGACGGCCTGTAGAGTACAAACAAGGAGACCTAGTAATGGTCAATCTCCAGCCACAACAATTCAAAACCTTCAGGAAGGTTCACAAAGGCCTCATACGCAAATATGAATGCCCTTTTCCAGTTAAAAAGAAGGTAGGAAAGGCGGATTTTAATTCAAGAATAAAGACGATAAGACGCTATATCGTCTGCATCTATAACTACTTATATATTATATAAGTTATAAGTATAAGGGAAGGTAAGAAAGCAGTAGCGCACTTGACACAGCATTGGATTGCTTTCCCTTAAGGGGGATACCGGCTTAGGAGTAACGTAACGAGCTGGTAAACGGCACTAGTCGTAAAGCGCGGAGCAACGGCCTGGCAATAGCAAGAATGAATGCCGTGCAGTCAGAACGAATCCCTGTCTGTCTGGAAAGAGTAGCTCAGTTAGTAGTTCAAACCTGGCACCATGGAATGAAGCCAATCATAGACTCGCTTTGGACTGTACCATAGCTAAAGAGCTTCCTATGGCCATTTTCCTTGGCTTTCAGGCAAACTCCACTTTCATGTGATACGACTTAATTCAATTACAGCACCCCCCTTTGTTTTCCAGCAGTAGATTAAAGAATTCAACAAGACAAATGAGTCCATTCATATGAAATCAGCAGGTTACAGCTGGGTAAACCTCCTTTAAACAGCTGTTTAGTGTTTCCATTCCATCTCCATTCAATCAAGAACAGGAATTCTAGTTTGTTCTTAAGAGTTGTATATGTTACCACGAATTCCAGTCGAATAGCAACCGAGGGAGTCAAAGAATATAAAAGAAAGATAAGGGATTGCTTTCAAACTCAGCACACCAGGTCGTTTTGACGCATATGCATATTCCAATCGTCGAATCTGGAAATCGGTGGTGAAGGTTTAAGATACGGGTGAAGAGAGGTAGTCCCCTCCCCTGTTAGTGTTAGGCAGGAACTAGAAAGATCAGAAGTTGGTTCTGAGTCGGCTGGTAATCCAGAAAGGGCTGCTGAACAGAGTGTCGAAGGGACACAGCCTACCGAATGTGTTCCGGAGTCCGCGGTTAAAGAAGTTGAAGAGACGGCTCAGTCGCAGCCGAACCGACTGAGATCACAGGTAGCGATCCCCACAGCCGCTAAAGGTAGCTGGAGCCGGCTTTTTTCGAGTTTCTTTCTTCCCGCTGCCAAAGCCTTAGACGATAGGGGGGCGAGTCTGTCTCGGCGAGAGAGATAGGTTCTTCCTTTTCTGTCTCGGCATCCACATATAGCTTTGAGTCTGCATAGTAGATCTCGCTGCCGGCTTCTTGTCTGCGAACACGCGACGTACTTTATTGTCTGTATCCACATACTTGAAGCACTGATGAAGAGTAGATGGGACCACATGATTGTCATGAATACGTGGTCCGCCTAGAAGAAGGTTGTAGCATGCTCGTCCTCGGATAGCGTAGAATGTCGCTTCCGAAGTTAGATCACCGATTTGCAATCTGATCCTGATCTTGCCCACAGGTCTTTGGTACCCTCCGTCATATCCAAATATAGATACTCCAGTGTGAGCTTGGAGAAATCCCAAGTTCCTCTAAAGCAGGAAGAGTGATGAGATTAAGAGATGCTCCATGGTCAATCTGAACTCTGGGAACCGGAACATCCTTGATGTATGCTGTGAAGTATAGAGGGCTTGTTGGCTTCACAGATTAACATATTCGCAAAGAAAGATAATATGGTATGCTCCTATAAGGACTTATGAGTTGATGATCTTATCTTGCTCCCCCCTCAGAATGGTTACTGGACAAGGGCGGGAGCGCCCTAACGTTAACTGCACAGGAGATTCTAGCCTTCGAATCAACTACTTATGTAACTTCGTCTTCCCCGGCATGAAATAGGACTCCCCGCGATATCAACCTCAAAACAAGATATGAATCCCCATCTAGTTGAGTTGAACCCCGGGTAGAATCCACACCACTGATTGGTTTCATTCCCCCAGGAGGCTCAAGCAGCTAGCTGAGACCTCCCCACCTGCCTCTTTTCCCGATCATTCAATCATCGCCAACTTTTTCCTACTGGGCCTAACCAGGGATGTTTGATAATCCCCCGCACGGGACAGCAGGGAAGAGAAGCATGTTCATCTGACTGACCCCACTCTTTCGGATTCTCTACTTCAAGTGCAAAAGGAATAGAGTTCCGCATCGGTAAGCCTACTCCTCGGGCTGTTCGGTACTTTATATGCTTGCCGCGGATAAAGACTACTTTCCTATTCGCTTGCCTGCGCGCCTCTACTCATGCGGAACCTCCCTCCGAGAATGGAAGTGCCGCCGCCTCATGTGGCTTACCGGCTTGCCTCGAGAATGGACTAGTTGAAGTGACGCTTCGCTAGCATCGGGATTGACGAGCTTGCCTGGCATTCAGGTATCCAATCTTGCGTTATTAGCATTGACTCTTGCGAAGAAAGAACCTCAGGAACGGAATCAACTGACTTTCCTCACTCCACAAAATGGACAGACTCACCAACCGGCCGATCGCTTCGCTTGTCCCATACCGGAATGACCTACCCAACTTAGGCTTTCCTGGGACTTGCCGGGCATATAACGGTTCTAAAGGTGCTCCTCACTGGTCTTTCTCCTCCGCAGGGTTAAGCCTACTCCTCAAGAAACATCTTATCTCATCCACTCAATATTCATTTCCTCCATGAGGCTACTACTTGACTCGGGATAATAGTACTGTTCGGACTAAACTGGATCTCCTCATGCTTGCCCAACTATGCTGACCTTTGATCGCTGACGCGTATAAATTAGTAAAGACTACTTACTGCTCAAGCTGTAGGACTGGAAAGACTTTCTCTATCTCATCCTATACCTTCCTTGCCTGAAAGCTTAGCTGCCCTATGACTATGGACTGGCCGACTTCTACTCTTTCAAGCGGTCTGGGGAATAAAGATGATTGAAGGAGGGATCGGGTACGATACGCAAGCAACAAAAGAGTGTTTATGGCTAGATTCACTCGTCTAGCCCGATTCACGGGATGACAAGCCAGCCGACCAACCCTTAGGAGTGAGCTCCGACTTCTTTATTTCACCACTCCCGCTTCGACGACGTGCTGTTCCTGGAATGACCTACTTGGGAGCTCATAGGTAGAGGGGAATGGAAGATTAGGCGACAAAAGTCTTATGTCGCTGAATAACAGGTCGCGGGTCGTGCTCTTGCTAATTCACTCGGAAATAGGAGACTTGTTGGACTGGAAGCACTAGTCAGTTAACTACTTACCTCAGCTTTATCTCTATCTATTAGGTAGGTGCGCCAAGAGAGGCTAGATCGCAGCGCATTTTGACTCCGGGTAAGGGATTCGCCCTGCTCAATCGTTGCTTGTTGCATCCGTTTTCTTGCAGGGTGAGCTCGTCTTCATTCTTTTGGATGGCCTCGCGTCGAGGGGGATACAATTGACTGTCTCGAACTGATACGATAGGAATTGAAGTCCCGACTTGCTGCACAACTTCTACTTTTCTTGAGCTTGAGTAGACCGTTCGCTTTAGGGAAAAAGAGCTCCCGGGGATTGAATGGCTTTTATCTCCTAACATAGTAATGTGATAGTAATATGAGCTTGATCCAAATCCTCCTCCTTTATATTCTATATTTTATATTCTATATTATATTAGTAAGGCCTTTACTTGAATACTGTGCTTGCTGCTTATGGCTCACGATCCCTTACCTCAGCCCTTTCCAGTCTCCTTGCTTTCAATGCCCGAGATGCCCCCTATTTGAGTAAGGTGGTCTATCGCGATAGGGTAGCCTTATTGAAAACGAAAGTCAAGCAAAAGAAAGGGTTAGATCAAGTACAGATGTTGAAGAAAGCCTGACTTTACTCCTTTCCAAAAAAACTTGATTTTGGGCTTCAAGACCTTTTCTATTCATAAATGGAGAACCGGAAAACATGAATTTCATTGACGCTCTGGCATTCCTATCTATTCTATCATACTCATTGGTCCCTTCGCCGACTAGCTCGAAGGATTCAATCAATGGCTCCTGGTCTCCCCTGAGGAAAAAGAAAGCTTTTTTGGGCCTAAGGCATCGGTAGGGGAGCGTTCCGCCCATTACATCAGTTCGATTCTACTCTGTGCCGATTTCTTAGTCCAAAGGGAGACTTCACGGGCATTTGAATCGACGATAGCGAGATACATAGCCCGAGAATGACAGTAAGGGCGCAAGGGCAAGTAGGGTTATTGAATTAATTTACTCCAACAGTTCGCTTTCAGCTCACCAACCATACTTTTAAGTTTTAGATTCGAATCATAGCCATGCCATGGCAGGAAGGTCTCAAAGGAATAAATCAGTAACGGTTAGTGAATCCTTATCGCCGGCTAGTACGATAGCGACATTGGGTACAGCAGTAAGGGATGTGTTTTATCAACCGGGATATAAATAAAAGAAGAAGGTGCGTCGCGTCCAATCCCATCGGTCGTAGTAAGCTGAAATGATGGTCTACGATCACCTCAAAGAGGTAGTCAGCCCGGAAGCTAGGAAGAAAAGAAGCTATGAAAGCAGGAAGGAAGTTCGAAAAGAGGTAAGTACGGTTATTTCATTGAATGAAGGGGAAAACATCAAGATAAGGCCGCCAAGGAATGTTGATCGAGGTTCGAAGAAGCTCACTTCAGGTGAGGTTTAGAGATCGGATTGATGGAAAGGAGTTTACAAAAAAGTCAAAGGGAAAAAGAGAAGTTTTTTAATCGCGGAAAGACAGATCGCTTCGCTTAAGCTCTGAAGCATCTTTCCTTTCTGTGAAGCTAGTAGCCGAAGTAATCAGATCCTATGCCAATTGCCTATGGGTTTTAACCAGTGAAAGTAGCAGTGGGAGGGGCAAGAATTTTMTTCTTTGTGGAGTCAACTCATCTTCCCCTAAGCGGAACACATGGTCTACAGGGTCCCAAAATCTTGAAGCAACTCTTTCAGAGTTAATTTCTGAGGAGACCCGAACACTATGCAGCCCAAGACTAAAGATATGGTCATGGCCACTCCAGCATCAGGCCAGTATGAAGATCAGTCAGCATCACAGTCTCGACCTTCTTCTTCCCCTATCGAGTGGCCTGACTTCTGCTCTTCTCACTTTGCTTTGTTCGAGTTGCTTTATCAGACAGAACAGTTAGGCAGGTCAGGGAAAGCGGGCTAGTCCCAGAAAATTCTCCTCTCCTAGGTTCTGTTGGGGCTAAAAATCTTATTATTATATACACATTCCAGGGTGGCCTCGAGAAAGGTGCTTATGCGGGACCGGCAGTGTGGGTCTAGATCTAGATGGAGCTTGCTGTGTCCGAGAACTTCGTCTGTTATAGTATTCCCTCCCGCTGCCTCCCTATCTGATGCTAGATCAAGAAAGGAGCTCTTCAACAATGAAGGGCATATGGCCCATAACTAATTTCACTAGTCTCGTCTCTAAGTCTGCTCAAATCTCTTTTTTCTTCATAAGAATGCCGAGTCGAGAGTGAGCGTCCTATACTTCTGCAGTAATTCCGCTCTTTAAAAGACTATCAAGTTACACCGCTTCGGGTGACCGCCCCCAAAGAAAGTCAATTTCCTTTTCTTTCTCTATTGATTGCAAGATTGAAACCTTCCCTCTCGGATCGGTAGACGAGTCTTTATCTGCTTGACCCTTCAAGTCACATACTAAATGTGATGAAGGAGCGACTCGAGTCAAAGCGTTCCAAGAGGATCCTTGAATTGACTTGATCATTTCAAAGCAATCTTTGTTACTTCCTGAGCTGTCGTCAAAAGGCATTGAAGCGAAAAAAAAAGGAAGGGCTTTGATCCAACCTTGACCATAAAGCATATCTTTTACACCAATTACTGGAACATGCCTTCGACACAGGATGCTGCCTTCCATTCGTTGTTCGTTCTTTTGCGCAGGCCTTCTTGCCGGGTTAGAACACTCGGTAACCGGCTTTCATGAGCTAGCAAGGAGGTTATGACCAGTGATGCTTCCCTTCAAATTCAAGACTCATTAAGTAAGTGAGGTTGGATGAACTAGCTCAAATCTTTCGATTGATGCCCTTACCTTAGCCCTTAAGGAAAGAAAAGCAAAAGATTTTCAAGTAATTCAAATTCCCTTCTATCGATCTACGATCAAGGATTTTCCTATGTCCTTTTCTGTTGAAGAGAGTGAAATAAGCGAGCTTCACTTGTTCTAAGGGAAGAAGCCTTCTTTGTATTTTGTATAGCCAAGTACAGTCATGCTAAGCGTTAAACGAACCTATCTATATATGAAAGAAAACGAGCCTATACTCTATACTATAGGGGGGGGACCCATAAAGGTACCAAACCAAGCCTATGCCTATAAAGGCTCGTTGAGACCTCTCATCTCTCTGGAAGGTGCAAGGTCTTAATAGTCTTGTCCGAGTAGTCCCTATTCCAGTAATAGGTCTTCGGCCAAACCCAAGGTCAACAACCAAGGAGTATGCCTAACCCAGCACGGGTCTTTCCTCACTCAGGAATGCAGGTAGCGAAGCTAGACCGCTAAGAAGCCTTGAGCTCTTTCGTCTGTGGAAGGGCTATCTACTTTTTTCTTATGTCCCAAGGGACTTCCTCGATCAATATCAATAAAGGGTCTTAGTATGGTTCTTGAGCGGTTGATGCTGCAAGAGTAAGTGCCCAAAGATGCGACCTATTTATGTATGGGTCGGAAGATCATTACTGTGGAGGGAGGCTCGCCCCAACCTTGCTAGGCGGGGAAGTTCGCAATGTTCTAACCGAGCTAAGAGCTAATACAGGTCCGAAGAGGCGGTGCCGTGCCATAGGCCCGAAATGGTCCTAAAGCCGCTAAGTAAAGCAGCTAAGACAGGGGCGAAGTCCTTTGTTCCAATACGGGTATATCAGGCACAGGAGACAAGGTCCCTCAGACACGGGGGCGCAAGAAAAAGATCCCATTCGGTGGATTCAAAGTGGCATAAACTCGCCTATATCGGTCATAGACCAAGGTCTGCAAGCCTGCTTATTATTGAGTTAGGAAGCCAAGCCTTAGCGAGTCTATGCCAATGTCAAGAAGCCGGTTGATCGTGATTCTGTCTCCTTCTTAAAAATAACAAAAAAGGGGCGCCCCCAATGTGTTGACCTGGTCGGAAAAACGCGATCAAAGTAAGGAAAGAAACTTTCTTGTTAAGATTCTGATTCATCTCAGTCCTTAGATGCTGAATCTGTTCCTGCTTCTTCTATGTTAGTAAGCAAGGACCCCCCAAAAAAAGTCTTTCTTGCCTTTAATTTAAGGTAGCTCCTTTCCTAGCCAATAGGCGCTTCCAACCCGTTGGAGAACGAGCTTTTTCTTTTCATTTTCAGTCCCAAAACTCTGTAAGGGAATTATGTAGCCCGTCGCCCCCCGGATTCTTATCTTAGCTTAGTCAGTCATTTCTCAGGGAAAAGCGGAGGAGTTCGTCCCTTCTTCCTGAAAAGGAGTAAGAGGGGGTGTGTCGGCAAAGGAAGAGCGGGTAGCCCGACCCGAAGGGATGGCGCGGCCGGGTTCTGTTGATAGTAAGCGCCGCATGGTAGTAAGTAAGCTAGACAGTGTAGCCTCTTAGGCAGTAGGCGTCTTAGTCAGCGGGCAATGCCCTGAAAGCTAAGAGCTCAGTCAGGGGTTAAGCTTAAGAAAAAGAGAGAAAAGGAGGTAGTTTTTCTATGCCAATGCCACCAAAGAGGCCAGTTTCTCGTTCTTCCCCGAGGCAATTTCTTTTGTGGAGGAGTCAAGTGTCGCTGTCGAGTCAGTTTTCGTTGTTGAGAGTCCCTCTCTTTATTTATTCTAAAATTCATATATCAGTATATAAAATATAAAGAAAAGAAGGCTCTCCCTTGGCGAATAGATTGTCGATCTTTAATCAATAGCAGTAGGAGTAGCTGGAACTGGCTTTCGATTCGGGGATATCATATCTTCTTTGCTGTCTTATGCTTATGTTGGTATAAAATAAGAAGTAAGGATTGATTGCATTATTCCGGATTCAATAGCTGCAGCAGGGGAGGAGGGGCTACAGGGTATCTGACCCCGATGACATAGAGACGGTTAGGCTTGTTGGCTGGCTTATGAGAGTTTCCTGTCCCAATTCAACATTCCCTTTCTGTTGATTAGAAGAAAGAGTGAATTTTCTTTGTGTCCAATAATGTTGATTCGCTGGCTTTCCCTCTCGACAGAATAGAAACGAAGTTGAAATTGCATGGAATGCCGTACAATCAATAAGTAAGAAAGAGCGTTCCTTTTTGTATCTACTTTCAGGAAGAGAAGTGGGATACCGCTAAATCACGTATACCTCTAGAAATATCCATTCCGATTGAATGGACAGATGTCCGCTAGGAAGTGACGGCACTAGGAGAAAGGGCATGCCACTAATCGGATCACGGGACAGACTTCACATTCAGGCACGGAATCAACTGTGATCGAATAAGCTGTTTTGAGGTCTAGAAGCAAGGGAGCCAGAGGCGTCGAGAAAGGCAGGGAAGTAACTGACTAAATCTAATCCCTTTTGTATTCGAAGAGCTGAAGGCTTACTAAGGCAAGCAAATGACATAGAGTAGGCAGAGAATGCCATGGTTCTTGTTCAAGAATAAGCCGTTGTCAGACTAGCAATTGAATCAACTGCTATTGAATTCCTAACCGCTGCAAAAGACAAGAAGAACGTAACCGGAAGTTATAAGGCTGACTGCTCTCGTAGTCGTAGCCGCTTTTGGCACTGATTCCTTTCCTGGCTTTAATGCCAGAGGAGCAGGGTCGATGGTCGAAGAGAAGGGATAATAGTAGTAGGCGGACTAAGAGGAGTTGGAGAAGAAAGATTTGAAAGGTTTTTTGTCACTTCTGTAAAGGTGATAAAGGACAAAAGGTGGGAGACGGCCTGAGGCCAAAGCTATGGCAATATGGCCATATTCCTTAGACATCATACTTTTTGGATTACAAAGAAGATGATGACTAAGAAAGTGAAGAAGAAAGGCACAATGCTCCTGACCTCTTATCTCACCTTTCCCCATCTCGCTACGAGCGCAGGAGCCGAAAGAGATATGTGTATTATCTGCATTAAATTTCACATCACTCCAAGTAGTCAACATATCCACAGTCACATCCAGTCCGTAGAATGGCAAGCTAGTTAACAAGGACACGTCCATGACCGAAGGAATGGAATAAACCCAAAGCCGAAGTCAAAGGGTAGATGTGCTCAAGAAGCAAAGGGCTACAGCGATCATCGAGCGGGGATATTTTGCTTGGAAAATGGAATGCATTCGTAGATGCCAACATTCTTTAAAATCTCGACAATCTTGTCATCACTCTCTATACGCTCTGCCCAGTTAAGCCATTCCTTTTGAGGTTTTTGCCATGTTCTCACAGAATTATACTGGAACCATTTGGTCCGAGCCTGAAGGTTAAAAAAGATATCCGTTGTCCGATATGGTAAATAGACTCTTGCCCTGCGTGTACCTTGGATATTCCCTTTGGTGGTCTTCTCAGCCGGAACTATTGAATTTGTCTCAGATTATAAGTGAAACATCGTCTGCCGCGGATGCTGTAGATAAGAGAGATGAGTCTGATTGTGCAGCATTCCTCAGATACCTTCACGGCGGTCCGAGATACTTGAACGGGAAGTGCGGATGGTGCATAGCTCGGAGCAGAGAGCTATGATCGAGGCGGAACTTACTGAAGCGAGTGACTGGAACAGTAGATACAGTAGACTTTGTCCCATGCCTCCAAGACTTTATGGCCGCTTCCCTATGGTATCGGAGGCAACTCAAGTGCTACCTTCTTTCGCCTGACGCTAACGAAACCGAAACCCTAGCTATTAGGTGGGGCTTTCCTCGGGGCGGGGATAGAAATGAACTGATGATAGAACTTTCAATAGGGCGGGTTCGGGCAGTTTAATACTTAACTTAGTAGCCCAGTATGAAAATCGAGTTTTCGGCTTCAGGGAGTGGGAAAGCGGGTTTGATGGCATTTCTAGGAACTGGGGAAGAAGGGTCAGATGAGCTTTTAAGACTGGATTCCCCTTCATGTCTGATTTTATATTACTATTAAAAAAAGGGGGGCTTTGCTGACAGATAGATGGCGCTAGCTTTCTAAAAGAGTGTGGAGGGTAAGGCTTTCACCTTTCACATCCCATTTCAGTACGTTGCCTGATTCTCTCTTCATTGGCTTAGTCAGCCGGGGCTTCTTCCACTTCAAGGCCCTAAGAATGAATATCCCATCCAGTTGACGAGACACTAATGACCTAAAGTAAGTAGCCAAAGCTCATGGAAAAAGGAGTTCTTGCCGCCCTCTTTGGTACTGTTTTTTACTAATTCCCAGATGAGACTCTTTCCCAAGAGCCCACAGAGAAGCGACTGGCCAGACAAATAGCTTAGTCGCAGGAAGATTCCCTAACTGAGAATAGGTCGTGGGATCATCCGATCTATGAGAATCTCTCGGAAAGCTCTCGTCGACTCAACCGATCAATAGAAGGAAGGACCACCTCTAAGAGGAGCCTCTTCTAGTTCTTGCATGACGATCCCTTCCCCTTTCTTCACATCAAGGGATAGAAAGGAAGAAGATTCTAGCCTGATTAGATTATTATATCGAAAGACTTATATTCTAGGAAGGTTAGCACTATCCCGAAAACAGCCTACTTGAATTGAATAAGGTAGAGTCAGATTCATATGTAAAGGCTAGGCACCTTCCCGCATTCGCACCTTTAATCCTTAAATAAAGTATTAAAGAACTAATGCTACATCTGATCTGCTAATTGAATTAGATATTCTATCTCTTCCTTGGAACAGGTGAATCAGAAATTGGATCTCCATGCCCAGAATCTGCTGCTTGAGAATCAGCTGTGGGACGTCGAGGTAGTGCTAATGCTAGCAATAGCAATAGGGTAAAGCAAGCAAGACTGATTGCACACGCCTAAAGGAAGCAAGGTGAGGATAGAAGAAGCCAACCTGCCAACAAGTAAGCCCCTCTTTCGAGTTCTAGAGCTAAAGTGACGGTATGTATGCGTAGTTAGTAATCCCACCAGCGCTGTAGGTTCTAGAGTAGGGGGTAGACCTGGTACTAGAGCTAGATCTATTTCATTATCAGTATGGGAAGGTTCTAAACCAGCTAGAGGAAGCGGGATAGCATAAGCAAACCAGCCAACCCCGCGTTCTGTTCTATAATTCCCTCTAACCTGGTGCTTTAGTATACCCGGTAATCCCAGGTGCTGGAGTTATCAAAAATGAAAGGAGATATGCGCCTTTTCAAGGAATTGTCTTGCTCAACCGGAAACAGAGATAAGCTCGAGTGACGTAAGTAGGTCTATCAAGAGGGATCGGTTTACGGTTCACACATGTTTCAGTCGAGAACTTCCTTTCCTGTGGGAAATAGCTTCGACGATTGGTCTTCTCAGATAATTCGATCGGCGAGTAAGACTCCCTATGTTATGTGGGTGCAATTTATAGAGGAGTGCTTCCTCGCTAGAAGCACGACTCGCAGTGCTTGAACGTCTTGTGGCAGCTAAGGCAGCGTTAAGGCTAGGGAATAGAAGTCAGTCAAGTCAAAAAGCCAGAATGTCTTTCCTATGGCATCTGTCTTATAAGCGCTCTTTTTTAACCTTTCAGGGAAAGGCGGTCTGGTCGACCTTCATCCAAGTTCAGCACACCCGAGAACACAGCGCTCGCTTACACTTGAGTCCTATGCTTGTTGGCCAGACTTGTTCCATCTTTACATGGTCCTGCGGTCGTTTGGTTCAGGTACCGTCAGACCGGCCTCTGTAGCCTCTTTTCAGCAGCTGACAGAAAATATCTTGAATGAACCATTACGCCTTTCATGTGCAGAAGCCTACCAGACTTAGTGATTTCATAGATGCTAGAAATCAGACCCTCTTTGACCTTGCGACTGAGGATCATCAACCGGCACAGACTCTAAAGCGCGATCAGAAGCAAGCGGTCCTGGAAAAAATACATTAGATATAGCAGGACTTTCTTTTCTCGGGGGATATAGAAAAAAGTATAAGCCCATTAGAAATAGAAAGAATTGAATTAGCTAAGTCAGAATGAAGGGGGCCCAGGAAAAGGCACAAGACGTTCTTAGATTGGACATTACCGGTCAAAGCATGGATTCTAAGCCTTTCCTCGATCGGTAGGAGACAATCCTGTTAAGGGTAAGGAGAAAGTAAGTAGTCGGCCTAACCTTCGGTTCCCGTAACCAAGTTTTTTTTTTCTTACTGAATTAATCCATACTTTTTTAGAAGTGTGGGGCAAAGAGCGACTTCTACTTCTAACTAAAGGCGAACAGCCGGCAGTGCAAGCAAATAGAGAGCCTCCGCCCGTTTGAGTCGTTGCGAGCCGGAAAGCGTACCGGCAGTTTGAGTCGCAAAAGGGCCGCTTGCTTAATTATATTATTCATTCTAATAATAGATATAGAATATTATATATATAATATATAATATAATCTATAATAATAGAATCCTATAATTAGAATAGAATCCATTTTTTTTTATCTAATTCTTCATTCCTGAGAAGAGGAAGAAGCAGATAGAGCAAAGGCCTCCCCGTCGCCTTCCGTCCGCTCTTCCCGAAGTGAGCGAATTGCATGTAGAGATCTGTAGGGGCTTATAGTTTAATTGGTTGAAACGTACCGCTCATAACGGTTAGATTGTAGGTTCGAGCCCTACTAAGCCTACCACATCATGATTGGATAACCACGCACAGAAGATGATTTCGGGGGAACGGGAGTGCCTTCTTTTATCGTCTTTATGGTTGGTGATAGTCATTCTTTCTCCTCATAGCATTCAGTATTCAAGTGCGTCTTTCTAGTTGTCGAGTATCTCGTTCAATCGCTTGAATAGGTCCAACCGGGAATCGTCGAATCTCTAACGATCGCATCTTTCTGTCTGATCGGAGGTGGCTAAGGTGGGTTCATCATGGAAGTCTACGGTTTCTGCGGTCAGCTCGCCCTGAAAAGACTGAACTTGCTGCTTGATTACTTGATGGCCCGGACTTCCTTTACCGGAAGGCGTGCACTTAACTGAAGTAATGGATGGCAGTGGAACTCATTGCCTCTGTCCCTGGTTTCCCGTTCTGCTTGCTCCTCTAGCTCATCAATGCCGGAAGTCGAGCTGCTATCGATCCTGGAATCAAAGACAGGTTGGGACAACTCCATTACCATCTCGTATATCACAGATTTTCGTTCTTGCTTTCTTTCGATCCTCCTCTTTCTCACCTGTCTGCTGCTCCGCTATAAGCCGAAACAGGGCCAGCGCTGGAAGATGCCCGAGGAGATAGTGGAGTGGCTCTCGTTCCTTCACCTATGCCCCAGTTTCCTCTGGTCGACTAAAGCTCACTGCTAATGGAAGGGCGCGGCTGGCCGATTCCCTCTAGTCTAGCGGGTTAACTCATTCACCACCAAGAGAAGAGAAAGTCAAGGGATTGGAAAATCTATAGTTTATGCTTCCCCTGTTCATGAATCGGGTCCGTTCCCGATTCAATTACAGCTGTTCTCGCTAAAGCCGGATCTGATCCCGCTTGAGAAAAAAATCCTGATCTTCCAATTGCGTCAATAAGAGAGATGCCTGAATCGGACATATGAGATGAGCCCGTAACCCGTCGCTTTTTTCGTGAAGACCAGATGCGCTCTTAGCTTCATTTCAAGATGAAAAAGATTTCTCAACTTTCATTGGTTTGGCGGGGCTCTTCATCTATCAATCGAAGGTGAGAGTTTAATCATTGCTTGGTTTTTGAAGACGGGAGAGATCTCAGATCAGGTTAAACCTAAAGTGAGTCATCATAGGTAGGGTTCCGCTCCTTGCTTTGAGGAACGGACAGACCAGACAGTCGTGATTGTCTTTCTTTGCTTTCTCTTTCTTGCCTGAGACCGGGCTTCAGAGCCTATCCTCCTTCACCTCTTTCATGAATTGGAGGGCCTAGTCCGTCCAACCAACGGGATCAGATTCGAAAGTGATTCCAGAAGCATTCATATTAGAACTGCTCACCTCACAGTCCTAAGTGGTGACTCGCTCAACGATTCTAACCTAACTAGGCACAGAGTCTCGGCTGCTTTTCCGAAACCGACCCCGTCACTTGCTTCAAAGCCGGAAGAGGGGCAGCAGTTGACTGAAACCTCTCCTCTGGCCGGGAAGTCACGGGACCCACTCTCGCCGTTACTTCTATTTCTTCTTTTAAGAATCAATCTGTAGGTGGCTTTTTAAGTCCGCCGTCAAATCCCAGGGCTCAACCCTGGACAGGCGGTGGAAACTGCCAAGCTGGAGTACGGTAGGGGCAGAGGGAATTTCCGGTGGAGCGGTGAAATGCGAAGAGATCGGTGATTCTGGCGCCCACAGAATGGAATCGCCGCGAGCTCTCCTTCACTTCACATCAGATGTGGGGCTCCCATTTCCTTCCGTAGTTTCGGTCTCGTTGTACCCAGGATCCCGCAACTTCGACTTATTCCACCGGGACGCTACTTCTGGCGAACAGAACTCTAACCAACTTAGCCCCGCCGAAACGCTTTCATTGAGAGAGCTCATACTAAAAAAAAGGTAAACGGTAGTTGAGAATTTACTTTTGAAGCATGGGGGACTGAACGCTTTCTTAAGGTTGCTTGCAATACGGGAAGAGTCCCTCTATTTTCCGAAACCTTCCCTCTTTGCTGTACTCGTTCTATCGCTAATTAAGTTGAAGGGACTCAGTCTTTAGGAGCTATTTCCTTTCAGTTTGATTTAAAGTACCTTTTAGTGGCCTCGAAAGAAGCACGAGCGTCTGAAAGCAGGCATGCTTGGGGATACGCCTATGATCCTATGAAGACTTTCTGGGCGTGACTTTGATTGGTTCGAAAGGTGCGTGGGAAGGTATTTACCAGCTTCCCTTCCGGAATTGACTATTCATTTCAGTAGGATTGGAAGAGGGTGGGGGGAAGAGAAGGATCTTTGACATAGGCCATTTTTTTGAAATCAGAGGGCCCGTACCATGATTGAAATTCTCCGTCGTTTACCGACCGATGGTTTAATCAAGAGAGAGGGACCTTTGTCCCGGTTAAAAGGTTCAGTGATGTTTATTATTGCTATGATGAACGCTACGGATCGGTGGCCGTTAACGTTGTTAATGGCAATCATGTCAATTTCTTTGGACCTACCTTGGCAAGTTCCGTGTCCAGACTACATCATGGGGGTATAAAACTTTATCAGTGCTACCCAAGCCGGCAGCTGTCTGCTTTGTAACTGGGCAACCTCTCGGATCCCCCTCTTCTTGTTTTGGCCTTTGTTCACACTATCACATCATATGGTAGTGTGGTTGGCAGCGGAGCGGCTTTATCCCGGTCGCCGGTTTCAGGCCTGTATTAGGTGATGACATTGTTATCGCGGGTTGCTTCTGAGTATGCGAGTGTGTTAGCGTATTTGGGACGTGCTATTTCTCACCAAAAGTCCTTGATCTCTAACACAGGGGTCTTTGAGTTCGCTAAGAGATTCTTTGTGCGAGCGAGGGGGTACTTTAGATTTATCTCCAGTATCAGTTCGAGCATAGAGAATGTCCAGATGGACTCTGGGATTAGCTCTCCTTCGTGACAAGTACTCAATTAAGAAAGTGTACTTGCTCGTTTAGGTGGAGCTGGTTATCGGACTCTTAGTTCGCTTCCGCATCGGCGTTCTCGAACGCTTGTTTGTGGTCTTGGGAAAACCTGGCCGTTCTTCTCCACTTCCACTCCCATTAGACTTTTGGTTGGGGCGGGGCCTTGCAAGCAACCTCAATCCGTCACGTCGAAGGGTCTGATAGTGGACTGACTACGTCCGACGAGAGTGAAAGCCAAAGGAAAAACCTGAGGATCTCACCGGGAAGTGGAAATCCTTGAGCGTACCGTCAATTGGGTTAAGATGTGGCTCGAGCAGCTCTACTGGTACCACACGGTAGCTTGCTTTAAAGCCTGATGCGCAAGTCCAGGAGCTCTTCGATGGGCCGGTTGTCGAAACTTCCGTCATTTTCATCGACGATTTCTAATTATTCTTTTTATATTTTATAAGTAAAGTACGTCATTCTATGGAAATGTGTGTTTTGACATCGTGTCTTCTTCGAGGGTTGTTTTATCGGCCACCCATATTGACAGATAATCCAATAGCTTTTCCAAGCTGGATCCTGGGAGGTCTCACAGGTCTGATTTTATTATGGCTCCGGTGACTACCCAGAAAACCAAAAAACCATGACGTATTTTAGCGCACCTGAGTGCATAAGCCCAACAGCTACAGGGGCGAGCCATGAGCGAATGAGCAAGTAGGGGGCGTTTTGTTTCAGCCGTGGGAAAAAAAAAGAGTTCTTTTTCCGAACGAACGGATTCAGTGGGGAAGGACGTCGCATGTGCTGTGCCGGACAAGCTCTATTAACTTTCCCTTATCGCTGATGAACGGCCAGCTGATCTTATCAAATCAATTCCCTAGTACTTAAACTAGTAAACCCGTGTTAGGTTAGGCGGAAAGCCTAGAATGGAAGTTCTGATGCCACGGAATAAGGGGAATTTCGCTAGTGAACTAGAGTCGTGATCAGTAGATCGCAGTAGTAGCCCCCTGTCTCCGCATCTTTGGAAGCCGTGATATGATAAGCATCTCCGTCCATGTGAGGTCGGCGATATGGATGAAATGTATCTCCGTCCGTGGTAAGAATCGAACCAAGCGCTACTTTCAGGCTCTACTAACAGAATTCCCCGCTCTTAGTCATCGCTCTGTGAAGGAGTGGGCGAATAAACATCCGGCAAAGGCACAGCTAGCGCACGGGAGGTGACACCAACCACACTCCTGGCTAGGCTCGTCGATCCACCACAAAGGGATGTATTCGACCCTGTTTTGAAGCAAAGCAAGGAAAGGTCGGTGACGGTAAGGCAAAGTAGAAAGTCAGGCTAGAACGTATTGGGGGAGATAGAAAAGAAGTAGTGTCGACTCTCTCTCCGTCGTTATCATCAATTAGTAGCAGCATGCATCTACTAAAGCCAAACAGAACCGAATTAGCACTATTGACAGTAAGGCCTGATAAGAGAAGGCCTGAGAAGGGCTGGCTTGACAACGGAAAGTCGAAAGCTAAGTAGAACGCACAGTCGGGAAGGAAAGGCACGTCAGGGTTTGATTTTCGGTTCGATAGCAGCTTATGGTATAGATTCCTGCTTTCAGGAAAGTCCCAAGTAAATAATGCATTTTTCCTCAGGATTCCTATGAAAGATATCCAATGGAAGAATCCTTTTTGTTGGAACTAGCTAGATTGTTTCAAGTTAAAGTGCTAGTCGTCGGTTAGTCCCCCTTTCCCCCCAATTTCCTTAAGAGAGGTTGGGAATATAGAAACTTCCTTTCCCTCACCTGAGAGTCAATAACAAGTGTCTATATACCAAAATAAGGTCCTAAAACTATATCAAATAGGGGATTTCCCGGAAACTCTTGTTTTAATGCCCGGCCTTATAGAGCCCTTGGGGGCGGAAGAGGATGATTCTTCACGAAGGCAAAGAAATGGTCTGCGGTATTTGAATTGCTTAGCTGATGGGCTGAGGATAGAAAGGAGGTAACAGGGGCCTCCAAGGAAGAAGGTCCCAAGTTGGCTGCACCAATGGCTGCCAAGGCTTCTGACTACCTTAGCCAAAGATAGATTCCGAAAGAAAGGGTAATCCTCGAAAGGCTTCGCAGATCCGGGGATTCATAGGGGGAATACTGCTTATGGCGTTGCAAAGGAAAGAAGCAAAGTCTTACAAAAGGCTTGAGGGAACGGAATCGGAATCACGGCTTTTCAAGAGGCGCTTTCTTCTTTCTTATGGGGATTGGCAATCAATGATTCTTCCTTTTTAGTGCAATCTCAGATCAGGCTGATCTTTCCCTGCTTGGTTATTCCGTTCCTTAGGCCTAACTTGCTTGACTACAAGCTATGGAGACAGTACTCCGTTAGGTCAAAAACCCTGCCTGCCTGAAGATTGATTGATTAGATTGAACCTAGCGGGAAAAAGTCATTTTGCAAAGTCCTTGCTCCGATCCGGGAACAGAACTTTCTTCTTTTTTATAATAATAATGTATATACATTATTATTATAACTTAAGGAAAAGAGAGACTGACTTCCCGGAAGGAAGTTACCCCAGCACTGACCGAACCATAAAAGCTCTTGCATTCATGCCTGCTTTGCTCTTTCATGCCAGCGTCTACTTTTAGGCCTGGTTCCCCCTCTTTATCCTTCACTGACTAGATCGGTATCTATTTTCCTTGCGGGACGGAAACCCGGAGGGAAGCTCCCCTTTCCGTATAGAGCGGAGAGGGAGTTCTAGTTGGTTTCGCGTAAGGGAATGCAGTGGGAACATTAGGAATAAATGGCCTGTAAGGTATTAAACTAAAGTAACTAGGTAAAGTGGAAATGAAACCTGATGAGGGGAGCAGTGAAGAACTCTGCGAAGTTCACTGCCCAAGATCTGTGATAGTAGATTCAGTTGAAGATGCTTTTCTTGCCATTTGAGAAGAGATGGTGGAAGCCATGAACTGCCTTGATGAGGATGTATGGTTAGCTGCAGTTATGCCGTTGCGGCTATGATAATGATACCATCAAAATGATTGCATAGCACTCTCTTTGTTGGACTCGTTCCCCTCTACTTTCTTTGCATCTTTATAGATCAACTTGCATAGAGAATCGACTCGCTTGAGCAAGTCGGAGATGTAGCCAGGCCAGATACAAAGACCGATGGGATGTTGAAAGGCAGACTCTCTCTCATCGTCATACAAGTCGGATGTGGCACAAAGACAGATATCTCATCTATTCTTAAGGCTAGGGGTAGGGGTCCTTCCAAAAAAGATGATTACATCGTCATCTAATCTATGTTCTCTTTCCTCAAAGACAGATGATTATCTTATCCTAAGCCAATGATGGATTTTTTCAGTTCTTTCTATGAGAAGCTCTCTCTACGGCACCCGCGATTCCCATTAGAAAGTCTCTTTCGGTTCTTTCTATTTTTTTGATCGTACCCTTTTATTCAAAGGTATGCTCATACACCGGATTCTTTCTTTGCTCAAGCTTATGCTTGTACCCGAAAGAATTAGTCCTTACTGCTCTTTCAACGTCTGATAGTTCAAAGACTGAGAAGTTAAATCACACGCCCTTGGCTTCATGTCTTGGAAATCTTTGTCATGGAAAACTGCTGAAGAAAGGACGTCGCGTAACTGCGTAGTTGCCTGGCCCTCGTGGGCGGGAGAAGCAACAATGGAACGAAGTTCAGTTCGCCTAGCTCTTTCCCTAAATGAAGAACATCACCACTGGCCTAGCCTAGGAAGCAGATGTCTATTGCAAGCAACCCTTGCAAGGCGACATTGCTGCGCCTTGTCTGAACGACAACGTCGACAACCTAGCTGAACCTCGCAGCACATCCGGGCAAATTCCAAGTTGCAAGAAGGTCTTCAAAAAGCTTAGAAATGGCACTAGAAGAGCCGACCTGGTCTATTCTTAAGTTAAGGCAGGCAGATTTCGAGTCCAGAATGAACGAGTATGGCAAAGAAGTTTCAGGGGTCGGAATCGTGCTGAATTCCCCCGACAACCACATGATTCCAAACGCCTACGCCCGAACCATGCTCCAACAACGTAGCAGAATACAGGTTGCTTGCAATAATGGGATGCAAGTCGCGCAGGGAGCGAAGTCTTTGGATTGGAAGTATGCCGTGACTCGCAATTAGTGGTCAATCAAATGAAAGACATACTCGAAGTTCGTAAACCGAACCTCATTCCACATGCTGCCAAGAAATTGGTTAACGGGTTCACACAATTTTTTTGATTTGACATACAGCAAATGTTCAGAATGCCAAAGCATTGCCTATTGCTAGCCTTGCAAGCTAGTCTGAATTGCTACGCAACCTCTTTCTAGCGCTACTTTACCAAATTGCCTTCACTAAGCTTACTATGCAACCTTCGTCGGCTTTGCTTACGCAACCTTGATTTTAGTCAGGTCAGGAAATTATTCCAAATTACAAATTCAAAGTTTTTTTCATCCAAAGCAGCATTTCCCGAGCAAAGTATATCCATAAGAAGAGAAAAGGTCTGTGTATGGGGGGGCTATTCCTGCTTCACTTAATTTTCAATCATTGCCTATAGAAAAACCCGATTCGGGATCGATAGCACTGTGAACAGTGAAAATTGTCTTCGCGGACGGAGACTGCCTTACTTGACTGGCTCACTACTTACTATCTAAAAACTATAAAGAGAAAGCATTGGTACCGTCAGCTTGCCCGGAATGCAAGGACTGATTGGAATGACTCACTGATTGGCTTGCTTGCTTTCCCGCACCGACCTAATTGCTTTCCTTGGACTGCTACTGCTTCGCTTGGAATGAACCCTTACTGCATTGCTAGCGTTGGAGAGCTTGAAAGCGGCTTGGCTTCATACTCACACGGATTGGACTTCAACCGTGCTACTAGGCCTAAAAGCTTTCCCTTTTCCTTCGGGTGTACTAAGACTATCTCTTTCATAGACTATTCCTTCTCCCCGGAGCTAGCTTTCAATCTCTAAAAGCCGATTCGATGGCATCTTCTCTTATGATATTTCTAGTTAGCGCGTAGTGGCTTAATTCGTATTCAATAAATTCCCATCTCGGGTTGAATAAGAGTGAAAACAAACTTCCTTGCCTTTAGTAAGAGGAAGTTTGTTTTCTTTTCGAAGACTTAGGGGGCGATCTGGCGTTGAGATGTGTTTGAAGGAAGAAAACGAGCATAGCCAAACCGCACCAAATGCCCAGATACGGAGTGGGCTTTTAGTCATAAATATTTGAGGAATGAGTAGTGGTTCTGTAGTCCTTTAAGAGATCAGATGCGGAGCAGGCCAGAGATGAAGATACCGGAGATGAGGAAAGAGACTTAAACTGAGGCAAGGTGCGCTCTGAAATAACTGAGTTAAGTACTGATCAAAAGAAGCATTATCCATAAGCAGCTGCTGGGAAGAGATTTATATGAGCACCGATTGAAACGAAAATATCAACGATCGCCTCAAAACGAACCACCAAACTAGAATGGTGGAACCACCAAGGCCTGAGCGTTTTACTTGCGAAAGGCCTCGGCTACTACAATGACAGGGCCAAGAAATCGGGCCGGAATAGCAGCTCTTTCGAAGGAAGACGCTCCTGTTTCAGTGACAAGATCATGACTCTTGCGTAGGAGTGGAGGAAGGTTCAAACAACAGATCGGAAACTCTACTCGCAAGAGAAAGGCCTTAGCTACGACAATTCAAGAGAGTATACCAGATTGGAAGCTTTTTACGAATGGGATGCCTCACTTAAACCTGGCTTTTCGATTGGTGAACATCGTATAAGAGATGCCTTGCCTTCCTTTGACCAAGGGGCCCTCGAACCACCCTCGCCTATGAAATGGATAACCCGTCCTGCCATAGCAGCAGGATTTTCAGGGCTTCTGTCATTATCTCATTAGATGGGCCCTTTTCTAATAATATGAGGCGTTGGCGAGAATGTCGATATCGGTCAAATCCGGACTGATCGTCCTTGAAATGCCAGTCCTCGCAAGCTCCACCCAGGACCCTGGAAGTGATTCAATGCCTTGCTGGTCAAAAACTCGAAATTTCGTCGATATATCGATCGGCATTCCAGGAGTAGACATTCTCATTTGGAAGATGAATGCCCAGTTCTTCGCCATATTCCCTGACGCGAAGGGGAACGGGCCCCTGAGCCTGCTAACGTGACTCTTCTTTCTTAGCAATGATCTGTTATCAATGAATTTCTTCCTTACCGGAATTCGGAGCATAGGCTCTTAGGCCCTTTGACAACAAGGGGAACTCCAGGGGATTGAAAGAGCACCCCCCGTACCCCTCTCCTCGAAAGCTGGAGCACTTGGGCATCGAAATCCGACATAGCCATACCCCGAGCTATCGGACAAGAAAAACTAGTTTTCGCACCTGCTTGCTAGTGAGCAGACTCTCTTTGAAGCTCATTGAGAACAGCCTCAGACTTTCCATTCTCTTTCTTTATATTTATATAAATTCCCTAAGAGTCCCCTCGCCATCATCAGAAGAGAGCTATGCCAAAACCAAAGGTGCCTACCGCTAGTGCAACTCTTTCTATGAATAGAAATCTTCCTCTACGGCGGAAGGTGAACGTCAGGCGTGTGCGTAGATTTCAAGAATGTCCGGAAAGGCCTTTTCTTCCGCGGGCTAGAAGGCCGGTTCCCCATCTCTCATGTGTGTGTGATTGATTCGGCCACTAATCGAAGCAGATGTACCACCTTCGAACAAATACGAAATTGTTATATTAGCGATGAAAGGAAGATAGGACGAATTGACCCACGCAACTGATCAACCGGGTAGAGCTCACGATCATTCAAACACGTAGGTCCGGAAGAAGAATGGCTGACTCGCATTGTACCTACCTTGAAGGCTTCACCAGCGAAGTGGATCCCAACTCTCTATCCGAAAAGAAAAGGGCTTCTACAGATCTTGCCTTTATTAATAGGGGCTGATCCATGGTCGGACACTCTTTCTCATCTGGGATCACATTACGTGCGGGAATTTGCAACGGAGATCCCCTTAAGCACAAATCAAGGCCCACCTACGTATGTATTCACGATTGAACTGAACCAGACAACGTAGCTTAATCCATGGAACAAACCCCACACGCTGCCACCATGTGAGAGTCGGTGCGTAATGGATGTACGCCTGCCTTCGAAAGCTCCATTCCTGTTTCCCAGGATCCTGGAACCATTCCTTGATTTCAAATCACGAGTCGAATTTCTCTCTACCTATTCGACTATCAAGCTCTTGACACACTGTCTAGTCTACCGCCCACCTCCTCTTTCTTTTGGTCGCTTCGCTCTCCTCCTTCGACTAACGCCCGGAAAGACAAAGATTTCAGTCTGAACCTAAAGCCCTACTATGGGCTTGAAAGAGCTCACTAGATTGATCGCAAGCAAAAAAAACCTTCAAACTCGCATTCACATGTTGGTTGTTCCTCACTAAACATCGAGGGTTCGGGTGAAAGTGAAGGTTCGGATCGGACTCTAGTCTCGGCCTACGTCCAGGTTGTCCGGCTTTCATTAAGGGGGCTTCCCTTTCATTTTAGGATACCGCTTGAATAACGAGAATCGGATTGTATTTTTGTAGCTTCACTTTCGATAGGCCTACATCTCGCCTTCCACTACCGGAATCAAAATAGATCTGTGACTCCCGGAACTTAGACGTACCGCTCACCGCAAAGAAGAGTTTCTTTACTACCATTTTATCCATAAAGGCTTGAGCGCATCGCTTTCCAACTGCGCCTACTTATTGCTTTAAAGTCATCCTCGACTTCCAGCTGCTCCGCTAACCGAAACTTACTTTCACTAGCGCTTGACGGTGCGAACTGAACTAAAACTCTCTCTACGGTCTGCGGCACCTGCCGTGGGCTCTAGCTCTAGTTACTACTCACCGCTTTCCTCAACTCTTTAGTTCCATTCCAGAGGACAGTGATCGAGTGTTTGTTTAACTTTAACAAGGTAGTTGCTTGGGTTGAGTCCGGATCACAAGTCAAATAGATTTCGGGCTCCTACTCAGCATACTTTAAGTTTATCCGTTTTACAACGGGTCAACCCCTTCTCTTCCTCTTTGGCATCACCGCTAGCGAGAGTCGTAACTCCACCTGCTTCCATTATAAAGTAAAGGGCTAAATAGGAAAGGGTAGCCTAAAAAATCTCTCCTGAAAGGCACCTGTATTCTGTAGTACCAATGGTATGTGGTTAGCCATCATTATAATCGGCACATTTGCCTTCTTCGTGAAGATTCGGCCATACTTAGAGTCCAGTCGACACTCTGGGCCCTCCACTACTTTTTAAGAATGTATTCGCATAGGACCTCCGCGGTATAACTTTAACCTTTTTACTTTAACCCCCAGATGGATTCAAATCATCAAAGACCCAAACCAAAGGTGAAAATCATTGTCCGCCCCTGCTCCTATTGGTTTTGGGAAAGAAAGTCCTTCTGCTCCTCTCTTTCCTTCGGAACCTCCGATCTTGGAAATTTGCATTCATTGAAAGAGTCCTCCTCCGCCCACTACATCTCCCTTGCCAAGCTTATAGCTTCGATCAAAGGAATTGAATGAAAGGGGGGAGGCGTGGGGAGTATCGATCTGGCAGAAGCAGTAGCCATAAGTAGCGAAATCTCGACGTTCGTAAGCGTGATTCTGACCTCCAGTGCATGGTTGCCCCGTAACACCCCTTCCGATTCGAGAACAAATAGCGTTCAAAGGCAGGATTCGAGGTTGATCTTTCCCCCGGCAGCAGACCCAACCCAGCTCTCAGATGTATCTATTGAAGCAGCACAAACAGTTAGAGATGCAGTTCCATCAGTTCCGTAAAGATCAGAGGGCCTTTCCCCTTGCGCCTGGTCGTTATTGCCTTGGCCTGGAGCCGGGTCAGCTAAAAGCAGCGGCTTCTTTCCCTCAAAAAGAAAGAGAACGGCACTTGGGATCGGATCTTTCCTTAGGTTCGGATTGCATCTCCCTTTCCTTTCGCGTGGGTACGGACTTTGCTGGGCATTTAGGTAGGAGTCAATTAAAAAAGGCATCAACCGACATTGAATCTGGCCATCGGTCACGAGGAGCCTCTGGAAGTTAACGCTATTTCTCATCTCTATGTACGATTCTTGATCCTTAATAGGAATCCTACAGCGATAGATAGTTTTCCAACTTCTTGCAGGAAAGATACTTTTTTTTTTCCCAGATGCTTCGTATTCAATTCGCATCGATCAAATCTTTTGTTAATCGTTATCTCCGAGCAGCAAGGTTCAAAGCACGCTTGGTAGCAAAGGGCTATAGTCAGAGAGAGGGTGTGGACTTCGGATAGAAGGTCTTCCCTCACGTGATCTACCAAAAAGACTATTTTCATAACTGTATAGCTTAAGCGAGACATAGCCCAGAAGCTCATAGACTTAGGCGCCTATTGGTAGGTGCAAAAGAGACCTCGTAAGGACTAAAACCTCGTTACGCCGAAAATGGTAGAGGTGCGACAGCGCTTTGGTCGTGAGTGGAAACTGACTTTCTGTCTGGGGCTGTGAACCATTGGCTGTTGTATACTCAGCTCCTGTTGCAGCTGCTACTGCTCTTTTCTTCTTAGCGCGGTTTTCGTTCTGTCTTTTGGAGAACTAAGAATCTGCCTTATGACTAAGCTTACCTTATAAGAGAAGTGGGAGAAGTCGTATCGTATAAAGGCGATTTCCTTCTTTCGTTAAATGTCTAACTCCTCACCCCAAGTCAAGTAAGGAATTCTTTATCGCTTCGCACCTTTTTTGATAATCGGAGAAAGGTAAGGAGAGAGAGATTGGGGTGTCTGCCCATTCGCGATCCTTTCTTCTTTGTGTGTTCGATCGTTGCAAGCTTTCCATTCGCTTTCTTCCGTAGTCAGCCTCTATCCTATCAGTAAGTGCATACTCCCTTGCCAGCCAAAAAGTCTTCGCTCTTATTGCCTATCGTAGGAAATTCCGTCTGTGCCTATGTCTGTTTAGCGGTCAGTTGGTTCGGAGAAAGAGGGCATGCGGCTTGGGGTTCCTTTTGTCTTCCCATTGCGGAGTGGAGTGTCTGAGTAGTGTAAGGGGAAATTGACTTCATTGACATTGAAATCGTGTAGGCGAATCTATCTAATATAAGTCCAGCCCAGGGCCCTATGCTTTCCAGTCTATCTAGTGGTATCTTACTTATGTCAAAAATCGCTCAAAGAATCTGTTGACTAGTAAAAAAGAAGGCATACATCAGAGTGCTTGGGGTGAGGTAGTCCAAAGCGAGTCTTGCAAGGCTAGGACCATTCATTGCCGACGCTTTCTTTTTTGTTTGAGGTCAGTCTTAGCCGTCTTGCAGGGAATTGGTTGCAGGTGTGTAATCCGTGCCCCTACCTTTCACCTTTAGTGAGGGGCAATGTGATCTATGCTAAGTGTCGATTTCCTTCTTCACTGCTTTCCCGCCGAAAAGGATTCATTTTTCTTTCCATGCATTCCATTAGCGTTCTAAGCTTTCAACTCATTCTCAATCCGAATTTCGTATTCAAAGTATAAAGAAGAAGGTTTTTAACTATCGCTAGCGGTCAGGTTTATCGCTAGCTCGACTAGAGGAATTAAAAATATTCAATTTGTTATTACCATACGTAATTTGAATTTCCCAATCGTTGCCGGTATTCGACCCTCTTGATAGCTCGATTTCCTTAATTAAGTTAATATAAGAAACAAAGCGCTCTCCTAGCGTCGTCCGCGTATCTCGAAGGACCATGAGATCGCCGTAGAGCTTTTTCACAAGCTTTCATAGAAATGTACGGCTAGACCCCGTAAGATGGGATCGTCATAGATTTCGTACCAATCCCCACATCGTTTGAGCTTTTGTATGATGATGTCAGGCGGAGTCGTCTCCATGAGTTGCTCGGCAGGGGCGCTCGTCCTTACCTTAGTAGCGCTCTTCGGACTAGCACGGCTAGGATTTCATCCAATGAAAACTCGCCCCACACAAGGGGTTGTCCGTCCTGCTTGAGAAGAACAAATGGACGCCCTGTTTCTTTGAACATCCAGCGTGCGTCCTTTTTTTAAGGAAGACCTGCCTTATTCTCTTCGTTGCTGTGTTTTTTTGAGGTCCCGCGTGAAGGTTGTAGCCGCTTTCGGAATGGCTTTCCTTCGCAACAAGAATGGCGGTCGATCGATCTTTAAGCCGCTTCCTCGCCTCAAAACCTGTGTGGTAGCATTACCGGTGCAAGTTTCTCCTCTTTGGTTTCGGGCCGGGTGGAATCGAAGTGTAAATAGGAGTGTTCTACTCCGAATCAGGTGGCCTTGGGAGCTCTTTAGTTAGGTAACACAAGGAAAAAGCCTTGTTTGTAGGTTCAATTCCTGCAGGGGCTAATCCAATTCAGTGTTTATCGTAAGAGATGAAACTTTTTTGCTTTCTCAAGCTGTTGGTCACTGATTCCCTAACTTGGTTTCGAAAAGCCAGCGCCCAAAGGTGCTCTATTGAGCCGGTCACCGTCTGGTAGAGTAGGAGCCAACAAAGGAAGTAATGGACTGATCGCTTGGAGCATTCAATTGCATGAGTAAAGGTCGATATCAATTGCTTAACACCATGTAATCGATCAATGTGAGGAAGCAGGGACCAGACCCGCAATAGGCATCTTCCATTCATCTCGATTTGGCTTTTTCCGTCCTCCAACGAAATAGTCTCCTCGCCGAGGTGTTCTAAATGCGAGTTTACAAATGCCGTCGATAGTCCGCTCAGTCCTTCCTGCAGCAGTTTAAGTGTGCTTTTATCAGTCAGTACCGCTTGGTCGAGTCGAGTCCAGTAAAGTCCCTCCACTTATTATCCGTAGGGCCAGCGGTTTACAACTAACTTAAGGAACTAAGACCTTCGCCTACTACTTTTATAGCCGATCTCCTCTCCCGCATCATAGGTTGGTACAGAGGCGCATTCCCTTATGGCCCATTCGCTGGCAACTACTAGCTGACTCTTACATCCGACTCCGGGTCGAGCTGCTTCCCGCTTTACTCTCCCACCTGGTAGAGCTAGCCAAGTCCCCTTCCTCTTCCACAGCAACATCTCGTTCCATATATTCCTGGTCTCGTGAGCTTACTCTTCGAAATCTCAAGAAGAAGAGCGCTTTCCTTTATCTTGCTAGTCTATCATTCCATCCAGTGATGGAAAAAACCAAGGCAAAAGGAGCCTATTTTCAAGCCGGTGAAAGAGTATGAACCGACCCCTTCATCACTACGGATCAGATACAAGAGGGAAAGGGGGATCCATTATCTCACAGAACAAAGAGAGTCAGATCACCGAGTGAAAGCAGTCACTTCCGGAGTTCGCTCTGCAGATGAAGCAGGCGAAGGCAAGAATAACGACTAGGCTCAAGGCGCATCGGTTTGTTTACTTTAATAGCAGGCTGATTATCGTATCAAAACGGAATTTCTAGAGATTCAGCCCCTAGAGACTAGCTAGCCTTCCTTGGCTTGGGTGGATTGCTTTGAATTTGAATAGAGATGCTTTCTCTGGTTCACTGAGGTAGTTCGACTAGCTGGAACGTAGCGAAGGTTCAGTTGCTCTTCCAGGGAAGGAAGCTGAATTTTGATTAGTCGTCCTATCGTAATAAAATGAATTTAATAAGTAGTAGATCCCGAGTGCCACCGATATAGCTCTTGGAGGGCTAGTAGAAGTTGTTCACTCGGTTCGAAGAACAGGACCGACTGTGATCTTCTCTGCTTTTGTCGACTCGGAACGAGCTTCAAATACCGTTCTTGTGAAAATGCTTTCCCCGCTTCGTGTAGCATGGTCTTTTCTCAACCCCCTCTAGGAAAGAAGTTATGCCTAAAATCCCGACTTTCGTTCAACCCCGGTAGCAGTAGCAAATGTCGGAGTGGTAGCTGTTGGTGCTCATGTCGACGGTTCACTCTCTTCGTGGTTAGCTGCGAATACGAATGGGATTTCTCTTTGTGGTAGCGGTAGGTGGTAAGAAGACTCGCTTTGCTTCTTCCTCTCTAGGCGCTTGAACGTGGGCAATTGCTTTATTAAAGAAAGAGCTGGGCGGCAACGGAGATCTTGTAAGTTTCACTAATTAAGATAATTAACAATGAATCCCGGGCAATCACTAAATAAGAAGCTTTTCTTCCTAATGTCACATATCGAATGGTTAACTAACAGCTTCGGTAGCTAGGAACTTTCGCCGATGACAGACGAAGTCGAGTTCCGCTGGGTGGGGATCCGATGTCCGTTTCGTACGAGCAGCCGAGTTCTATTTCATCAGTAGATCCCATGTCTATTTCATCAGGGAATGCAATGTCCGTTTCGTACGAGCAACTTGGGCCCGAACTTCAGGCCATGCTCTCACAATTACCGAACGAAACTCATTTTCCCGGGTATCAATATCAAAGTGGAGAGCAAGAGACTAGAGCTGCTCTTAGACAAGGTATTAATCATAAATTTAAAAATCTGTTATTTGAAAAAGACGTAAAAATACCTGTAAACTGAACTTTTGACGAAATTTCGTCGGAAGTGATTGGGGACAACTCAGACTCCCCCTCCTCCGATTTCTTCATCATTTACAAGGACCTTGTTGAAGCGAAAGACCGAAGTTTCTGGTTTGAAGCAGCCTACGACTTTATTCAACTTTTATGTTATAGCGAATAATTTCATTATTTTGTTGGCTTTTGCTAACTATATCAATAACGACACTGGGGGTGGTGGCTCGTCGGTGTCAGGAATGAATTGGTTCCAAGGAGTACCTCCCGGCATTAGGGATCCGCCCTTGAAAGAGAGAGTGCCATTGAATTCGTTTTGATCTTTTCTTGTATTATTTATGTTCCTGATGTGAGTAAATTCCCTAAGTGTTTCACGTACCTGCTCATTCGTACTAGATTTTTTTGAATGCGTCTGTAGCCGTGCAGCTAAATCACGGAGGATGGGTTGGGTGGTGGACTGGACATCAAAAGGATTCGAGTTTTTCACTGAACTGGAAGAGGTTCGATTCCTATTTGATGTTGTTAAGCCAAGAGCGCAAAGCGCATGGAGCAAATAAAGCTCATTAAACATCTAATTTTCTTATTTTTATTTTCTCTTTTTCAATGGTTCAGTTCAACCCGCCGGTCAAGGATAGCTGTTGGAGTCAAGGTAGAGCTATTGGAATTCTATCCGGATTTCTTCTTTTATTGCAAATAGTTGCACTAACTTAGTCCATGTTCAATTAGCTTCTGTTGAATCATC